TAAAGAAGAGCCTAGAGAGGAGCTATTAGGTATAACAGGTCCTCCTAAAAAATATACTGAGGAATTGATAAAAGACCTAGGATTCAATCCTTTTGTCTCTCCCTCTATAGAAGAGGAGGAAACTAACTTTAATCCTTTTGCCCCAGCTTATGAAATAGATGAAGATGATCTACCAGAAAACGAGGATCTAAAACTACCGGCTCCCTCTAGCGGCATAGGTAGCCTAAGAGGGCACGAGTGGGAAGAAAGTATTACACTTGAAGATCAAGACACTAATAAAACTAAGGGTAAAACCTATCCTGAAATAGAATCCTTGGAGCGTGCAGAAAAACAGAAAGACTTAAAGGATAAAATAGTAACAGCTGACCTAGAGGCACTAATAAATCCTACCACAGGTCAAAATATAGTTTTCATGGCAGCTTGGTATAACGGTGAAACAAACCATACATTTAGTATTTCTAGTTTTGGTTATGATTCTAGTAGCATGTTAAGTTATTTTTGGGAGGATTTAATTAAATACAACAGAGGCCGTATTTGTTACTTCCATAATTGGGGAGGCTATGACTCAATACTTTCCCTGTCTTCATTACTTAATCTACCTAAAAACTTAGATTTTGATCCTATTATGAAAGATGGTGAAATGATGGCTTTATCTATAAGACAAGGAACATCTACAGTTCTTACAATTAAAGATTCAATTAGAATTCTGCCTGGGGCCTTAGGTAAGTTAGCTAAGGACTGGAAAGTTGAGACACAGAAAGACCATTTTCCGCACTACTTCTTTCTAGAAGATATTCAAACAACCCTTAAATATATAGGGCCTTTTCCAGAGTATAGATACTTTGAACCTAAGAGAACAAGTCTAAAAGACTACAATGAGATGGCAGAGGTATTTAAAACTAAATTATGGTCTTTTCTTGATGTTTCTAGAATATACATTTTAGGAGACGTAAAAGCACTCTACCAAATATTGTTGGCTTTTTTTGAGACTCTAATAGCTAAATTCCCTATTGACCCTTTAACTGTGCTATCAGCCCCTTCAACAGCTTTCAAGATTTGGCGAACAGTTCAATTACCAAGACTTAATCAAGAAGGACTTAAAGTTTACGACCTATCTAAATCATTGGATTCTAAACTTAGAAATGCTTATTGCGGAGGAATAGTCGATGTATACCGTCCTCACCTAAAAGGGTTGGGCTACTACTATGACGTAAATAGCTTGTATCCTACTGCGATGTGTAAACCCATGCCTGTAGGTATTCCTATTGAAAGAAGCTTAACAACATCTGACTTTTATAATGAAAGAAAGTTTATAGGCTTTGTTGAAGCAACGGTACAAGCACCTATAAATGAATACATAGGACTTCTTCCAATAAAACACCAAGGAAAACTGATTTGTCCGGGAGGTAGATTCAAGGGTCTCTTCTTCTTCTCTGAAGAACTTAGGTTTGCTATAGATAATGGTTATACTCTACTAGAAATAACAAAAGGTTTTGAGTTTAGTGAAGGAAAACATACTTTTCTAGATCTTATTACCCAATTAAATGAGATGAAGATAACAGCCCAAAGAGAGGGTAAACCAACCATACGTAACTTGGCCAAGTTATTAATGAATTCAATGTATGGAAGATTTGGAATGCACCCCTCTCTTACTAAAACTCAATTCCATACCCAGGAAGGGATAGAAAACCTAAGCCAATATTGGGACTTAAAAAATAGAATAGATTTCGGGGAAATTAATCTAGTAACACTAGAATTAGCTAAAGAATGGATCTTACAAAATAAAGGTGAACAAGAGTTAATTAAGAATTTAATGGACTTAGGTAATAAAACCAATGTGGCAATAGCTGCCGCTGTAACAGCTCATTCACGAATGATAATTAATTCTTTCAAACTATTAGCCTTGGATTTAGGCTTACAAATTTATTATTCAGATACTGACTCTCTAGTATTAAATGGAACACTTCCAGAGGAACATCTTGATAATGCAACTTTAGGTAAATTAAAATTAGAACACAAAATACAAGAGGGCATATTTGTAATGCCTAAGGTTTACTATTTAAAAACAGAGGAAGGGCAGGAAGTTACCAAATGCAAAGGTTTTCCAGGAAAATTAAGTAGGGCGCAATACTTAGAACTACTGGAAGGTAGAACTCTGCATTTAGAAATAACCAAATGGTCCCGTTCCCTCAAGGAATCCTTTGTTGGGAAAGGTGAAAAGCCTAGGTTCTCCTTAGCTAGTTCCTCAGTGGTTTTACGCCCTACTCCGGATATGGGGCTAATAATCTCTTCTTCAACTGAGGGGGCTACGGGAGTTGCAGGGGCAGAAGAACTTCCTCCTCCATTTTTCCCTTGTTCCAGAGTCTCAAGAATGAGCAACACAAAAGATGAGAATCCATATTTGAGTAAAGCCCTATTAATTATTGAATAATCTTGGTGACTAGTAAGATAGGCTAAGCTGAGATAGCAAGTCATTCTCTGTCTTAGGTTGTTTGAAGATCCTATGTAAAACAAGTCTCTGGTAATATTATACCAGCAATAAATACCGGCTAAGTTCTTAAGCTCTTGGAGCAACAGTGTTTTTTGAGTAAAGGGGTTATACTGGGTAAATTTAGGGTAGAGATCCTTTATTTGCCATAACTTCATGAAGAAAATTGATAAGTTTGCTTGATCATTAATGAGGTCTCTGAAATCTAATATTTCCTTTTCTGATTGCTCTATAGTGGTACGAATGAGGTTTTTAGAAATCATCTATTCTGTATTTCCTTCTTGCTTATTTTCTGTGTCTTCTTCTTCTCCTAACATACTTTTTGTTGATTCAAATGTTTTCTTTTAAGATATTGAAGGCCAGAGCAGGTTCAGGTAAGACAAGATATGTGATAGATAGTATTTTAAAGGATCCCATACCTTATTTAGTCTAAGGTCCTTACATTACCGATTGTGAGAGTATCGCAAGAATAGACCTTACTTTTACCTTAATGGAGCAAGACAACTTAGAGCTTTACAACTTCCTTTCTAATTTAGGCCAGAAGAACATATTTTGGTGCTTACACTTACCACAGCACGCTTGGAGATTAAAAGGTTATTTTCTTCAAGAACTAGGTAATTTCCACTTCTCTGATGACTTTATAACAAACTATCTTCAGAAGTAAGTAACCATAACTAGCATATATCAATCCTTTCCCTTGCTCTTATTCACATCTATCTCTGCTATTCCTTTTTTAGTTCAGCTGGCGCTTAAATTAAATAGTAAAATTAGCTTAAGTAGCCCAAACCAGTCCATTGAATGAATTGTAACCATAAATAAATACCTTAGACTCAAGGGGGGGCCAGGGGCCAGAAGCCAATAAATTTTATTAAATCTTTCAACATCCAGAGGGGGGGACTTTTATAAATAGAATTTCCTTCTTTATTTTTATTCGCCTGATTCGTTTAAATATATGGGATTAGTTCCGATCCACCTTCCATTATCATAAACTTGCTTTCTTTTGTTAAAAGTAGGTTTTAATACATATTTTAAATTATGTTTAATATAAATTTTTCCGGCTGCAAAAAGATTGGGTAGCTTGGTTAACTGCTCAGTCATTCCACTAAAACCTGCAGACATTGAATTACCAAGACTATTAAACCCTTGAGCCATTAGGCTAGAACCAAAAGAAAGGACAATTATATGCAATAGGTACCGAGGAACTCCGTAAGAGTGTCATAAGGATTACGAGGATTACCTAAAGAATACCTTGTATAGCAGCTATAGCCGGGAGTGACCATCTCAGGATGTCTAGTTATAAGAATACTCCACTCGATAGATTGAAGATTACATTGAGAAATATAGAGCTCGTGTTCTTTTTCAGGAGAGTATACAGGAATACCACTATTAGTATAAGCATCAATCTGCCATTGGGCTAAGCCTAAATGGTCAGGAAGGCAATTAGTATGTACTAACCAGCTATCAAAGTCCTTAGTCGCTGAATCCTCCAGAGAATCCACCACGTAAATCCTGTTATTATAAGAGTAATGGCATTCCACTTGCTCAATAGAGAAATATATAAGGATAAGGCTAAAAATAAGATGGAAAAGGATTGAAATAACAAGTCTAAGAAACTTGTTTGACATACTGAAAAGTAGTAGTAGGTAAAGATTTAGCATGCTTTAACTTAAGGTATTAACTTCTAATATTTGTTTATAAGTATGGCAGATTAGTTGTATTGTGTCGTAGGCACTAGTGTTGGTCTAAACAGATTTAATGATAGTTAAAGGTTTCAAGGTTTTCAGAAGGAAGTTTTTCTAGAAGGAATTACATCGATCTAGGAAAAACGAATCAAAAAAATAATCAAACAATATGCAGGTGAATTTGGTATTGGAAATAATATTCCGATAGCTGCCTCTATCTCTTTTTCTTGGACTTTAGAACTAATTGTCCTTAGGAGAAATGAGGCGATACTAAGCCTCTGAGAGAAGATTATTCCATATTATATTGCACATCAAAAAGTCGAACTGATAAACACATGAGAGAACCTATTGGTTGCAGTTGGAGATTAGCCTCTCGTGGCTGTGGATTCATCCGTCTATCCGTGGGTTTACGGTTCCATGCAACCGTGCTATGGCTCTTTGGATTTTGGCCTTGGCTGTAAAGAAGAAAAAAGAGATAGGGGAGAGTGAAAGAGACATATGTAAGAATACAGAAAGAGCAGCCTTACGCATTAAGATTCACATTCAATAAGAGACAACAAGTCTTTGATACTCAAGGTAGATGGATTGATACAAAACCACTTATTTTAAACAAAAACAAATAAGCTTAGTTCATAAAAAAAATGCCCCCAGTATACTTGTTTTAAACTTCCCATCCATTAGTACAAGGACTACAAGACCTTCCAAAAAATACCCTCTAGAGCTAACAAATCAGCGAAGAATAAACTCCTCCTCCCCTTCTTAGGCTACCTATGCCGCTTTATTCATACGTTCCGTGCTTTTATCAATTTTCTCTTAATAAAGCCATTCTTTATACATTGTAATTGGGTTTATGATAGGATATCTTCAAGTACTGTGATGCTAAAGGAGACTGTGAGCCCATCTAAAAGTATGTTGAATATCCTCTTAGAGTCTCCAAGAGATTTGATGGATAAGTTGATTCTAACAAAGAAGTTACTAGAGCGTAGGCTAATTAGAGTAGGGACAGTAGTCAGAGTTGTAACATACTCATTTGTATTGCTTGCGTTGTCAATAGTCTTTGGCTTAATCTATTACTTTAGCTCAAGAATCCACAATCTAGTTTATGGGATCTTCACATCTTTGATAAGCCTTCTTAGGTCTTTGTATGGATTATAACTAGGTCGCTTAAATAAATTGATAGTTAGTTGCGAAAAAGCTAGTTAATTCAAAGCAAGCCTAATTTTATCTTCTTAGACAGGTTTATTCCTTTTCTGCTTTAGCTATCTTCCTTGTTGATGATTTAGATAGGATTTTTAATAGAGGAGGCTGACCCACACCCTTTCCGACATTGTGACTTGATGCAATCGTAGAACTTATAAATATAACTCTTGACGGATTTTAAAAAGTAGGTGTAGATTATGCTAGAGGTAGACGCTTTTATTTGTTGGAATTTAATCTTTCTAAGCTTTTGAATTTAAAGGTGATTGCGTTTGAACAATAGAGATTATCCTTAGAGGAGAATAGCTTAGCTAGTTTTATTTATATCTTCATTCACGATTGATTCATGGCAAAATAGGAGTAAAATTAAAGAGACTGATGATACAACCATATAATAGACAGATAAGAGCTTCCTTTGCCATCCTAAAACGGCTTAGTTGATCTTCTCTATCTTGTACTTTGTTCTGAAAACACCCTTTGAAACCTCTCTTCCTAGAAAATATGAAGAATGCCTTCAACACACCAACTCCCATTTGAGTTCCAGACAGATCACTGTATCCCAATATGAATGATATATTCTTTTATTCCCTTAACTTTACCTAACTCATCAGAGTAGATTTCAGTTCCCTCTTTGAACTTAGAAGACCTATCTTGGTGGAGTTTTCGCCCTTCTAGGAATGCAGAGATGTCACTTAATTCATTAGTACAGTAAGCACTCATCCTATCTTCATTATCAAATATAAACTGGGCTCCTTTAGTACACGGTCTCGTTAATGTTGTGATAACACAACTAGGAGGCTCTCCAGTTCAATTCCCTACTCCATCACAACAATCATCGCAACCACCCGTATCGCAAACTCCGGCTGAAGCGCCGGTTGTATCTCTAGTCCAAGTTAATGAGTTAATCAAAGCTCAAGTTACACCTTTACTTAATAAGGTTGATAATCTGGAATCCATGATTTCACGGTTATCTCAAAACCAGGCTAATATTTAAGAGGCCATTGCAAGTACAAATAACCAAGTCTCTTCCCTTTCTTCAACCCTAGAAGCTTTTATTAAAGCTCAAACTCCGGTTGCCCCTACTTCTTCTGGGGGAAATTCTAATGATAGTAATGGAGGGGGAACTTCATCTGCCCCAACAAACCCTTTAATTTCTGGAAATATAATTAAAACTTCTAATGGTGTTAAAACCAGAATTTGAGATTCTTCTAAAAATTCCCCCTCAGAAAACCCAATTACTGAAATGCCTGAGATAGAAGTAATTCCTACTAATACTAAAGACCTAGACTTTAAAACCAAAATAGTAACAGCAGATTTAGAGGCCTTGATCCCTCCTAATGGTAAAAACCATGTGTACATGGCTGCCTGGTATAACGGTACAAAACAAAATGTCTTAGATATCACCAAATGGAATTATAATAATCAGACTATGCTTGAACAATTTTGGATTGATTTAATAAACCATAATCAAGGAAGGACATGCTATTTTCATAACTTTGGGGGTTATGATGCAATTTTAGCTATGCCTGCCCTTCTCCAATTACCTTTTACCTTTACCCCCATAATGAAGGACGGAGAAATCATATCTATTAAAGTCTATGGTTCTAAAAAAAGACTGTTATTAACCATTAAGGATTCAATCAGAGTTTTGCCCGGTGCCTTAGGTAGACTTGCCAAGGATTGGGGTGCAGAAACTCAAAAAGACCATTTTCCCCATTACTTTTGGAATCACTGTATAGAACATACTTTGAAATATGTTGGTGAGATTCCCAACTATAAGTGCTTCGAGCCCAAAAGAACAAGTCAAAAAGATTATGAAGAAATGAAGGAGTTATTTAAGAATGGTTGGAATTTCTTAGAAGTATCCAAAAAGTATATTTTAGGGGATTGTAAAGCCCTCTTTCAAATACTAATAAAATACTTTGAAACCCTAATTTACAGCTATCCAATAGATCCCTTAAAAGTTTACTCTGCACCTTCTACGGCTTTCAGAATATGGAGAACTAAGCAGCTACCGATACTAAATAAAGAGGGTCTTAAAGTGTATGACTTAAGTCAAAGTCTCGATCCACAACTAAGGGGTGGCTATTATGGTGGGATAGTCGATGTCTACCGTCCTCACCTAAAAGGTGTGGGATACTATTATGATGTTAACAGCCTTTATCCCACTGCCATGTGTAAACCAATGCCTGTCGGTTTGCCTAAATTAGTAACTTTAACAGTAGAAGAATTCTTAGGCACAGACTTCTATGGTTTTATCGAGGCTACCGTAATTGCACCTGAGAATGAATATATTGGATTACTTCCTATAAAATTAAATGGAAATTAATATGTCCAGGAGGTAGATTCAGTGGTCTATTCTTTTCAGAAGAGTTGAGATTTGCCTTAGCAAATGGCTACACCTTACTAGGAATCACAAAAGCCTATAAATTCAATAAAGGAGTTAATACTTTCCTACAATTAATAGAACAACTTAATGAGATGAAAGTAACAGCACAAAAAGAAGGTAAAGCCACAATAAGAAACCTAGCTAAGTTACTTATGAATTCTATGTACGGTAGATTTGGGATGCATCCTACTTTAACTCTACATGGAATCTATACTTCTAAACAAATTAATAAAGTAACACCTGCTTGGAAGATTTCTAATGAAATTCAATTTGGAGAATTAAGTCTTGTTACCCTAACATTACAAAAAGAATGGATTCTAGAAAATCAGGGAATTGAAGGACTAATTAAGCACTTAACTAACCTAGGAAATAATACAAACGTAGCCATTGCTGCCGCAGTAACTGCCCACTCTAGAATAATTATCAATACTTATAAGTTATTAGCTTTAAAATTAGGGTTAGAAATCTATTATAGCGATACAGACAGCCTTGTGCTAAATGGTCCCTTACCTTCCGAGTACTGCGACTCAGCCGAATTGGGAAAATTAAAATTAGAGTATACATTTAAGGAGGGTCTATTTATAATGCCAAAAGTTTACTACCTAGAAACTAATGAAGGACAAATAGTAACTAAATGTAAGGGTTATTCTGGTAAACTTACAAAGGCTCAGTATTTAGAGCTACTCTCTGGTCAAACTCTTGAACTAGAAATAACCAAGTGGTCAAAGTCTTTAAGAGACTCATATGTAAGGATACAGAGCAAAACACCTTATAACTTAACCTTTTCATTTAATAAACGACAGCAGCTATTTAATGCACAAGGGCAATGGGTTAATACGGCTCCTATAATTCTTCCTTAACTTTCCTTTAAAATAATGGAGACTCGGATCCTCCCTGGGGCAATAGCTCCAGTGATACAAAGGGAAATTAGCTTTAATAAAAGACAACAAGTCTTTGAAAATGGGTAAATACAGAGCCATTACAATTTAGATCGGCTTAATGCCTTAACTTTGGAGGTGGGTTACATTCTATCAAATCAATAACATATATAATCTTTTAGCAGTTTTGTTATTTAACAATACACATCTTTATATTAGATTAATTATTTGGAATTTTAACTCAAAAACCACAGGGTTTCCTGCGGATTGTCCATTGTTACATACTAAGGAAGAGAATGAGTAGTAAAGGAAGTACACCATAAGTGTTATTTCTTAACTTACTCTATGCCTCTAGTTCCATGGATATTTTCTATATCTTACTTCTTAGATAAACAAAGAGGGGGGAATTTTATAAAAGTGGGGGTTCACCGCCACCCCAAACATAAACAAAAATGAAAAGGAAAAGCCAAACAACGTCAACGAAATCTTATGAATCATAACCTTTCAGTATGATTGGACTCTATCTTCATCCATATATCAAATAGGATGCTCTACATACTAGTCTCTGAGGAATCCCTAAGGGTTTCCTGCGGATTGTCCATTGTTACATACTAAGGATTGTTAAGCATGCCTACCTCAGCCTTTAGGAGTTTCCCGCATATGGTAGAGTGGTAATAATAGAAGTTACCAACTAAGACGGCATTTCTTTGCCAGTAAAGGATAGCACCTTCATAACCAACATGATGGTGTTTAGTAAGATGATAATTGATAAGACGGTATAAGCCTACTCCTAAGAAGATAGAGCCTATTAAGACATGCCCGCCATGGAAACCCGTACCAAAAAAGAAGCAAGAGCCAAAGGCTCCATCTGAAATAGTAAAGGGAGCATTATAATACTCATAGAGCTGTACACCCGTAAAGATAAGAGCAAGAACAATAGTGTAAATAAGTGCCAGTAAAGCATTTTTACGATCTCCGGCTATCAGAGAATGGTGTGACCAGGTAACTGTGGCCAAATCTCCAGCTATATATTATTACATATCTGAATATATAACCCTTGTACTTTATATTAATGTAAGTTTTCAATCCCTAAACTTAGCTAGTTTAGTCTTCTAAGAGTCACATTAGTTGTTTGAAATATAATATAAAGCCTTTGGAAAGAGAAGTCAATCTATTTTAACCTTCTCAGTCGAGATTCCGACTGTACATTAAGCAGCAATTAAGCCACCCATCGATGAACCAGTCTGTAGCGATCTTCCTCTTTTATTCAAAGAAGAGAACCGACGGTCTTAGAATCAGATATATCCCGTTGACCGTTTTCATCAATGTCGCCAAGATAGTTATTATCCTATCTTCTATAAAGCTAGATTAGCTGGATAATAGAGCATAATTAAGATTGATGGAGGATCAATCGATTAATATTACCCAATTAATCTAGGACTATGCAATCTATCTGATTATTTAATTTAGAAAATAAATGGGAAAGACTCATTATGTCACAAGAAATGTCGGAATTAAATAGAAAGTAATTTATAAAGCATGGTAGGATGAATATGAGGTTTAACTATTTTAGTGAGATTTGCCATACTAGACTTAGGAATATATAAACCATATTGATTCACTACACCTGTTTTATGTATAGAGGTATTTAAAGAATACTTTTTTTCTAGAACACTAGCTAAATATTGAACCTCTTTAAGTGTGAAACAATTAGTGCAGAATCTTAATCCTTTATTTTTGTGAAGAGTTGCGTCATCCATTATCCATACAGCTAAGGCCAAAGGTGATAAATACTGATCTATAATCCGAGGAACAACTTTCCGTTTATTAGGGTAAAATTCTTCATAAATCCAATTAAATGAACTGTATGTATAAGTTCTGAATCTATAAGAGTAGCGTATTTGTCCATTTGTTCCTTTTCTAGTTTGTATGATAGGTATCTCTGGTTTAGAGTAACCAAGAGAACTAATAACTTGATGCAGCCATAATAAGTATTCGCCATTTGTTTTTTCTTGATAAAAAGCAAACCGTGAACCATTACCATCTTTTTCCATAGATCCATCACCTAGCAATGATCCTATAAGGATACTTATTATCTCATAATTGTGGGGACCAATTCTTTTTGTGGACGGAACTCTGGGACAGTTAAATGGCAGTAAGCTAAATTTTATAAATAAATCAGATTGATCACATTTCAGGCAAACACCTGATGAGAGTAAAAGAATTGTATTAACAAGAGGTAATTCCCATGGATCTATGGGTTGTATACCTGCTGGGGGCCAACTGCAACCTAGTTCAACTGTAGGAGCTAAGGCACTATCAAAGAAGGCCCAAAAAATAGAAAGGAAGAAGAAAACCTCAGAAACAATAAAAAGGATAATACCTAATATTAGGCCTTGTTGTACACGAACAGTGTGATGTCCTAAGAATGTCAAAAAACCCAATATATTTCTATAATGGCTGGACTATATCTTAATTAATAGGTTTACTATACTATCTTTAACGTATTAATTCTTGACGTATAGTCTCTGAGGACCCTACTAGGATAATTATAAATCCGTTGGTTTTCTGCTGATTATCCATTGTAATATCCATAAAGATTGTCACGAAGAGGACATTTCCCTACGTACTTTAGGCTTTAGGAGTTTCCAGCATATAGTCAAGTTTAAAGAAGGCACTTTAGTTTTGCATACTGTCGTAATGTGTTGAAAAGTTCTATTTTTTAAGATATGTCAATCACCTTCTGTAAAACCAGCTAAATAATAACCGAATTGATCAATATTTAGATATGCTTTACGAAGATTATTTTTAGAAAAGTTAATAAGAGTTTAAATAGCTTTTAAAGTATAGTTAGACAATATGCCACAAAAAAACAAGCTTAACGCTGTACCTTCACGGATCACATCCGCCCACCATAGACCCATAGTAGAAAGAACACCCAGAAGACCTATAGTTAAAAATACTCCTCCATGACCATATCCATGAAAATAGCAGACTGCTGAAACAGTAGTAATAAGAAGGGCTATTGCGCCTGCTAGAGGCCATGGTGAAGGTTCTACTAAATGATAAGGATGAGGTTGAAACTTCATGAAAACTGATATTATGTTTTAGCCAGCTTTAGCTCCCAATGATTAGGAGGCTCTGGTCGCTTTACTCCTTTATGGTATCACCCCTTATATAGACTAAAAGAGTAGAAGAAGATGAGGGTTGTTTTTTAAAGTAATTGCTTATTTTCTTAGATGCCTTTTTTAAAATCGATGTAATTTCTTTTTAAAAAAGTGATGTAAAAACTTGAGATAAAAATCATACCGTGTGAAAGCAAGGAGGAATTTTTAGGCACGAACCCCTTGAACCTATCAGGAAAGGTTTCTTAAGAAATCCTCTCTATATTATTTACTCTATACCTCTAGTTCCATATAAGCCGGGTTATGTAAGTAACCGCTACCACTCCCCTATTTTTGTTTTTCTAGTCGAGATTTTCTTAGACCTCTTCGTTCCTTCTAGAAAAAACTCTAGGGGAATTGGTAAAATTTGAAATGACCTTCTGCTAATTTAGCTGGAGTATTTTCTTTAAAAATAGATAAAGTGATAGCCAACCTTGGGAATCCTTAGTGACTCGATTTACTCTTGATCCACTGTGTGAAGGGGGAATTCAAACAAGGGTGTCTATAGCTAAAGAGGGGATGAAGATAGAGGCTGAAGGGGCAAATAAGTAGGGAAGACTGAACAACTTAAAAATGAAGTAGGAGGTGTTGCCATGGAATACTTTGTGTATTTTCTATTGCAGTAGTTAAGATTAAGTCATGAGATGCCTATCAGCTTCTAGTAAATCCCTTAACTTCTTCCTTTCCTTTTTTAAAATCGATGTAATTCCTTTTTAAAAAAGTTCCTCCAACCATTTCCTAGTTAGTTCCATCCTTGCCCTCTAGTGGCTACCTATGCCACCCAGAGGGTTGGAGTAGAATCACCCTTCTTATCTCTCTTCCTTAATTGTTCATCCCTGCTTAGCTGATTAGATCAATATAGAAATTAGTTAATGGTCCCCATAGGGTAGTAAACCCTTCTTTCTTACTCCTCTACTCTATTTATATTCTCATCTTTCTGGTAAGGTCCCCTAAATCTCAACAAGTGCTTCCAACTTCTAGAAGTCTCAATTCGATACTTTTAAGATATGTCCACCTGGGGAATTTTAGAGAAATTAGCATCTTAGAAGGAATTACATCAACTAACGATTGAAAAAACAAAGGAAAGAGCATGCTAAGAGGTGGAACCGCTAGTTTTATCAAGGCATAATATAATTGGGCCTATTATAGCCAAAAGTAGAATGATTCCCGCATAGATCAACCAGAGAGGGTAAATAGTATATAAACATACACCTAATGAATGAATGTTAGAGAAGGCTGCAAAGAGGTTTGTCCATTGAAGGGCTGAAGGATCAGAAATGTGAGCAATGCCCAAAGTGGTTTGGTCAAACCAACTGTAAAGAGTATCACCTCTAAATAAAGGTGAGCCAGTTAGGGTCCAAAGGAATGGTGTTCCAATAAGGAATGCAATAGGATATACTTTGCTAGCCTCTTCTCCTGAAGAACTTAATTCAGCCAGCTTGATATCGAGCATCATTATTACGAATAAAAAGAGTATGGCAATAGCTCCTACGTATATGATGAGGTAACTTAGGGCTAGAAAGGTTAGTCCCAGAAGAGCTAGGTAAGCTGAGACGGTAATGAAAACAGCTATCAGAAAAAGCACAGCAAGAATGGGGTTGACCGCTGTTATAACAAAGATAGCAGAGAGCACAGCCACGAAAGGCAGTAATTCCAGTAGAAAAGGACTCATTACTTTAGGGTTTGCTTTTGCTTACTTCTTGATGCGGAACAAGTCACGTTTGCTTAGGAACAATTGAGTTCAGTTCAGGGAAGGGGTAATTTTATTAGAAAGCAATAAGAGGAAACCCCTCCCTTATTTTTCCTAGATGTATTCCTTCTAAGGAAACTTTGACAAAACCAAATTCTTTCTTGCCACCCTTACTCCAGTAATCACACCCAACTTCCAGTGTCAAATTGAAAAAAAACAACCCTTTCATTTTATACCTTTTTGTGCAAGTGGCCGAGTCGAACGGCCTCCTTCAGAACATGAGTCTGACATGCAACCCTTACACCAACTTGCAGAAACAAATAGCAGGCAGAGATTGGGACAAGTAGTCTTTGTAGGACCCTCTGTGCGCCACTAGAGGGCCCAGTGTTACTAACAATGAGGAGTAACATACGTTTATTAGCTAGGGGCTTCAATCAAAGCCACGCAGTACAGAAGGTGATTACCTCTGATTGGTTTTACTGATTTAATTTCAATTCCACAAGTAGAACTTCTAAACCTAATCTTTATTGGGTTACCCCGGTCAAAGTCCAACAGATTTAAGAAAAAAAGAGATAGGGGTTGCACACAATTTATTGTGAAGGTGGTAAACTCTTCTATATGGATAGTTTTGACACTGATATAAAGCTATCTAATGACTTGAAAGGTTCAGAGTTGGGTATGCTCAAATATGAAGGTTTCTTCGATATTTACTGAACACCTCAAAAGGCTACGATAGCAGTTTGTTAACAATTGAAGATTGGATTAGAGCTTTAGAAGGGAAGAAAAGGTTAATCAAGTTTTGGAGCTTCAAAAGAGAGAGTGTGCAGGTTACACCAACGGTAAGTCTGATTTGTACATTTGTTGAAGGTAGAACTGATAAACACATCTTGCCATTTGAAATCAAACAAAATAATCTCCTAGGAGCAATCCTACTAAGACTTCAACTTGAAAAGCTTAAAATGACCCTAACCATTACTACCATAGACCCTGCTCGCTCAATTTCTTCCTAACAGCAAGGTTCAATTTCAACAAAGCGCCTAGAAGACGAAACAAAGTTTAGCAGATTTTACCCACCAATAGGCCAATCCTACAGGGGTTAGTAGCTCGCCAATATTAGCTGGTATGATTTTAACCCCTTTTTCATTATAAAATCAATCACGATAAGAAGCAAAACAAAAGAAAGACAGGGTATGTAAGTTACACCAGTGATAAGTTTGACCTGTACGCTTATTAAAATTGGAGCTAATGTAGAGCGGTTTAACAACAAAAGCTTCAAAGAGATTATGCAAATGAAGAAGGTAATCATGTTGGCTCATTGAATGACGGATGGTTAGACGATGTCCCCCTATTTTTGATACAGGAGCATTTATACAACCGTCACCTAATAACAGTCCTATTAAAACTTCAACTTGAAATGGCGTTAAGGACTGATTCATTTTATATTCAGAAGTATATTTTGGATTACCCTTCTCACGTTTACGCCTTCCGTTCATTGTTAGTCCTGAGGAGTTATCAGAAGAGGTAGAATAAGAGCGAGTACCAGTAGGTGCTTTAGCCCTGGGGGAATTTTTAGTAGGAGAAGAAGAGTCTTTGGCATAGTCAAGTGCGCCTTTACCTAGTTCGTAAACAAAACCAATAGTAAGAAGAAGAATGAAGACCATTGCAACCCAGAAACCAAAGGAAGATATATGATATAAGGATACAACAAGAGGGTAAAGGAAGAGTATCTCGCAATCAAAAACTAAAAAGAGGATAGCAACAAGGAAGAAACTAATTTGGAATTTATGACGGGCATCAGAAGCTGGGGGCATTCCACATTCATAAGGCGCCATTTTAGCAGAGTCAGGGTTATTGGTAGCAACCAACATGTTTACCCCTAAAAGAATTAGCACGAACAGAGGAACGAACAAGAGGAAGAAAACTAACATTACCAGTAGAATAGAGAAAGAGCCAGAAGGTGCAGGCAGTTTAGTATTGGTAGGGGATTAGCAATGAAGAGTAAAATTAATAGAGTTAGAGTCCCTATAATCATAGAATTATTTCCATTAGGACGAACCCACCAAGCAGGAGTTTCGGTGAACTGAGAAGTATCAAAGAAGATGACACGAATAACTCGTAGATAGTAGGCTGCACTAACAACGCTAACTAGAATTGCTATAATTGCTAAAAACAAGTAGCCACTGTGGGTAGCTGAGTAAATCACCATCAGTTTAGCAAAGAAACCTATCATTGGAGGTATTCCTGCCATGGAGAAAAGGGTGATAGCGAAGGTTAAGGCTAACGCAGGATTTGAGAGGATATTAGAGTTTCGGCTAATATGAGAAATGTATAAGATCTGTGGTTTTTTGGACAGCTCAGTGTTATCAAGGAGTGAGAAGCCAGCAGAAGATGGTGTATTCGATGCGTAATCGGATTCATAAGGATGATTACTAAAGGCTAGTAACACAAAGAAGATGTTGGTGCTTGTAAGCACGTATTGCACTAGGTAGAAAAGATATGCCTCTATACCCTCTGGAGTATGGATAGCTAAAGCTAATAGCATAAAACCCATATGTGAAATCGTACTATAAGCTAGCAAACGTTTTATTCGGTATTGCGCTAGGCCAAGTAGACTACCAATAACTAGAGATAGTAGAGCACTAATTAGGAGAATATTAGGCCAAATCGGATAGGTGGTTTCGTAAACCCTACCTAAATGGGTAAATCCCTGGAACTCACCTAAGAAGGCAAGAATGGCAACCTTTGGCATTATAGTTAGCCATGTAGTCACAATAGTTGGCACTCCGTCATAAACATCTGGAGCCCAGTTATGGAAAGGAGCAGCAGCTACCTTGAATAGTAGGGCAATACCTATAATAACTAGAGCTATATGGATTCCACTATTGGCTATAGCCATTGAGCATAAAAGATATACACCTTCAAAATTAGAAACCCCTGTTAACCCATAAAGTAGACAAGATCCTAGCAGAATCAAACTAGAAGAGAGTGCACCTACTAGAAAATATTTTAGACCAGCAGATGTTGCTGCCTCAGAGTCTCGGTAAATTGTAGCGAGAATGTAGAGAGCAAGGCTTTGTAGCTCTATAGATAAGAAGAAAGTGACCAAATCACTACTAGAAACAAGGGAACTCATACCTAGAGTTGTGAAAAAGATAATTAGAGGGTATTCAGCTACTTTGCCTTTGGTAATAGATTCAAACCGTTGGCTAGTGACAGAAATGGAACCTGAACCAAGAAGCAGAATAATGGAAGCACAGACCAAGATAAAGGTATCAAATGCTTGAGAGAGTAAAGTGACGTGAGATAGTCCACCATAGATCCCTAGACCTACACCTATTGGCTCTAAATAGAGCATGTTCCAAGCCAATACCGAAGAATAGAGTAATACTAAGATGGCTAATCTATTGAAAACATGAGAACTCATGTGAACGGAAGTTAAAGGCACAACGGCCGAAAAAAGTAAAATAGATAATAATAGCATTGCTCAAGTTACAAGGGTTTGTTTTGTTTTTTAAAATCGATGTAATTCCTTTGAGTGCCCTCAACTTACTCCTAATTCAATAAGAACTACACATCCTTAAGTGGAAAACTAAAAATAGTTCCTCCCTTCTCTAGTACTAGACCTAAACTAATCCATAAACAGGCCCTTTTTCAATCTTTCTCTATTCTAACCTTTAAGTATAACTATAGCTTACCTTTGTCCTTCTAAGTCTAATCCTTAGTTGTTCTTCTCTCTCTACTCTCCCTCTATCCTTATCTCTTCTTGATTTTTTCTAGCCCCCCCACCCAGGCCAAGGTTGAGTATTATTGAATTTTATTCTTTTGTGAGTTTTATTAGATAATTCTAAAGATAAACCTAAGAAAGATAAGAAGGGGTAACTAAAACTTGTGCTTAGCTAAGGTGGGGTTCCTTGGTACATAGGGCAACCTACCGTCGTAAGTCCTCTAGGTCGAAGGAGATCCTCCCCTTCGAAGACCGGGGCAAGTAGAGGGGGAATTTTCTGAATGCAGAGAAATAGCATCATTTATATAACTACATGTTAATAAGACAAAAACGTAGGCTTGAATAAGGGCAACCCCAATTTCGAGTCCATAAAGCAGAGTAAGGAAAAGTAAAGGAAGAGGTATCATGATTATACCAAGCAGAGAACCAACTATGAACTTCCATGAAAAAGTGGCTATAATATGTAAAAGGATATGACCAGCAAGCATATTGGCCGCCAAACGAATACCTAATGAAAAAGCTCTAGCTAAGTAAGAAACACTTTCAATTAAAACTAACAGTGGAACCAAAGGTAGTGGAGTCCCAGCAGGGACAAAAAGAGAAAAGAAGTGAAGTCCGTGACGGTGTAAACCTAAAAGAGTGACTCCTAATAAAATGGTGGAACTAAAACCTAGGGTTAAAGCAAAGTGAGCTGTAGCAGTAAAGCTATAGGGGATAAGACCTATTAAATTTAGAAATAATATAAATAAGAACAGAGAATAAATAGCAGGAAAATAGGGCTGTCCTTGAGGTCCAATTTGGTTTTTTACTAGTTGAAGTATAAATCCAAAAAGAGATTCTATACAAAGCATTAATGTATTACCCAACCCTAACACTCCCTCTTTATTATATAATAAGTGTTGAAAAATTAGGAAGAGTGAGGCCAGTAACAGATAAAAGCCTATATTAGTCAGCCCAATTTGTATATATCCAAAAAGAGGTCCTTCCATTGCTATAAACTTAACAATCTCAAACTGCTCTAGAGGATTATAAATCATTGCTGTTTACTAAATATTTAATTTCCGTGTTTCGGATACTTTATTAGATTATAATATAAAAACAATTACGAACTGATAGACGCATCATCATTTAAGCCTCAATATAATACAGGTTTCTAACACAATCCAATACCCTTGACTATCTCAAAAAAAGTGGCCAAATAGTGTTTGACACTTATGATATTTCCAATTTACCCTCCTTAGACGAATTAAAGAATAAAAATAAAGAAGATAATACTAATTGGAAATTTCAAGACTTGATTGTAACTGCCGATTTAGAGTCATTAGTTAATAAAGATGGAACCAATAGTGTCTATATGGCAGCTTGGTATAATGGGAAAATATTTAAAGTCTATGATATAACCTATTATAATATGGATTCAAATAAAATGTTATCTGACTTCTGGTTTGATTTAATTAAGAAGAATGAAGGTCAATTTGTTTACTTCCATACAGGCTATGATAGCATTCTTTCCTTATCAGCTTTAGTGAATCTTCCTAACTTTCCCTTCTTAGGCTACCTATAGAAGGGTTAATTTTCAACCTATTATAAATGATGGATAAGTAATTTCCGTTAGAATTGAATTTAATAAGAAATTAACCATTTATTGACTCTCAACCCCACTATGTTTTGTTGTTTAATAAGAGAGAGATAGTTATCTCTAGTTAATTTTCCTGAGTATCCCTTAGCTTTGGTGACCTTCTGTTGTTCTTAGGTAATATACCTTAGGAAGAGGGAAGATTCCTTCCTCAATAGTGTGCTCCAATTTGAGATAACCTAATTTGGCTGGATCCACTTTTGAAGAATCTAATTCTTGGTCAATTACCATTGAATCAGTATCAGAATAATATAAATTGGCTCCACTATTTAACGCTGTGAGTTTATGATCATTAATAATCATTCGGGAATAGGCAGTAACCGCTGAAGCTAGTGCCACATTTGTTCTTAAGGTAAGTCCTTTAGTATATTCTTTAATTAGATTACTATCTCCACCTTTTCCATTCATTGGTGGCTCATTTAAGGAATAATTGATTAAAGTATATCCCAAAAGAATTTCAGAGATAATATTTGAGCATATTTATCTAATAGATAGTTAGGAAGCAGTGCTGTTTGTGTTGCTTCAGTCCTCCGGCCAAGGTGAGCCTCTACTTTCATAGTATTTAATTTGAATATAAGTTCTTTGAAAGCATCCCCTTTATTAAATTGTACTAAATTGTTAATTTCAACTATTGAGTAAACTTGACTTATAGCAAAGTTATTCAGAAAAGAACAGACCCCTAAAAGTACCTTGGGGACAAATTAGTCTTCCTTTCCACCCTCCCCCTGGGTGTTCAGGTCTATGAACAAGGCTTAATAGGTAACAGCCCAATATAAGAAGCATTAGGATTTGCTCCATTGCTGGTGATTGTCCAATCTACAAAGCCAAAGTAGAATGGTTTAAAGAATACAGCTTCAGTAGTATTGGCTCAGAACCTTCCTCCGGGAAAATAGGGGGAGTGGAGCACCTTATTGGAGTCGAACCAATAACCTACGGTTTCGAAGACCGACGCTCTATCCGATTGAGCTAAAGATGCAGTTGGTTAAAGCTTGCTTCCCAAGTTTTTCCTGGACTTTTTTTAAATCGATGTAATTCCTTTTAAAAAAAGGGACCCCTGGCAGGCTACCTATGCCGCTAGGGGGATGGGGTAACTAAATGTTAAAGGAGTGGTATTTCCACTAGGTAGGAGTACCGTTTATTGAAAGTCAAGTTTAAGTCATAAGGTTGGTTTCTTTTAATAATAACAGAAGATTCTTTAAGGGATCTTACCATTTATTACTAAACCTTAGAGTTACAATAGAAGAGTTAGACAGAGTAGAATATTCACGTTTAGCTAAGCCAAAAGGTTTAAGGGGGGAATTTTAGTTCTAAAATGAGTAAAGTGAATTAGTAAAGACGATATAAAATAAAAAGGGTAAAAGCCAAAGAATAAATAATAATTAGGCTTAAAATAACAATCAAGGTTGTTGATGAGACAGAATAGTAGCGGTATAGTCTCATTAAAATAGGTCGATCTGCTATTCGTGGTAGAATCCAATCACCAAAGCGTAATAAAGCTAAGTTTAAAAGAAGCCCTACGAACATCCAAAGCGCAACCCCACAGAATATGATACAAGCAAATACTAGCTGCTGCTCATCAGATATAAATTAAATAACCGAGGAGGCGCCATCACCTCCTGTTTTTGATTTTAGAGCGAATTCTGAGATAGAGGAATTGTTGGAGTTGTTGCTACCTCTTGAGAGTGCCTTTGACGCTACAACAGTGGCACCAACTACTGCACTGAGCGCTACAGCCACTCCAGCCTTAGAAGCTGGAGGAACGGCCTTCACAACCTTGGCAATTCCATAGCCCAAACCAGCAGCAGTTGCACCTGTTTTTAAGGTTGTAGTAAAGTTAAAGTTAAGGGAAATGGGAGTGTCAGAGACAGACTTATCAGAGATGGACGTGCTAATGTGGGTTGGGGTAGTGCCTCCATTATTATCTGAGCCAGTACAAAATACAGGGTCATTAAAAGCCGATAGCAATACTATGCAAATAATGCTAAGAAAAAGCCAAACTAGTCGTATAGCCAATGGTGAATTCCAGAAAGCATACAATGCTATTGTGATACGGCTGTTACCTTTTACTTTAAACAGTAGGGCAATAGCTAAAACAATTAAACCTGAAAGGAACATTTGATTAACAAATTTTGGTTTGACTTCTAAGATGAGACACATTGCAGATCCTCTATCTTTATTCTCAAATGAAAAAGGAGAACTGATAACCCTGACCCTCGGGCGGCATAGGTAGCCTTCGAGGGCCGGTACTAGGAAAACAAGTGGTAACTCTGAATAATGCAAACTATACAGGTGGATTTCCTAAAGACAAGGTTTTCTCCATACTGTAATTCTTAATGATCTCCAATGATAGCTACTAGGCTGGGGAGCGATTCGAACGCTCATCACAGATTTTGCAGATCCGTACATTAATCCTTTATGTTACCCAGCCAAAGTTTTTCTAAAAGGAATTACATCGATTTATTTTCTTGAGATAGGGAGTTGTCTTAAGAAAATTTAGAAAAACAAACCCCGAAACTAAAATAAGGGTACTAATAGGAGGAATAAGAGGAGTAAATCCAAAATAAGGAAGGGTGAATACTGGGACTCGAACCCAGACGCTTCAATACCACAAATTGACGTTCTTACCAATTGAACTATAATCACCTTCTAGAGTGGATAAGGAGGATTAGACCAAGAATAAGAGTTCAAGTTCCCTAGGTTGGTTTTTCTAGATCGATGTAATTCCTTCTAGAAAAACTTGACCTTGGCCGTAGGATCTGAGGGCAGTAGAGAAAAAGACTGATTTTAAGTATAGGGAGGTTAACCAGATAACAGCTAGATTTGTCAGTAAAAGTTAGCCTTAGCTTGATTAATTTAGCTAGAAAACTAAGACTAAAATAGCTGCTTATGTATTAAGGCATAAAGATATAGGTAAAGCATGAAAAGAGGTAGTTCATAGATTCAATCATTTGCCACACTACACTAGGAAAGGTGAGGTATATATTCTAGGCAGTAAAAGGATGTTATGTAACAAACTCAGACAGCTTTCAAAGAAGAGTAAGGCTTAGAGTGCATAGAATAGGTATCTACTTACTGATCAAATGTTAGGGTGGTTTTCCTTAAATGACTGCTACTAGTAAATCTAGCTGAAACAGCACCCCTCCAAACAATCCAAGGAATAGTGTGGATATGCAAAGTTAATGTATACTGAAATAAGAGATTTGGCAACAGTATTAGGGTGACCAATCTTTACCAGAGTCTCTCCAAGGTGAGGCAAGGTGGATTCGAACCACCAAGCTGACCGTTATGAGCGGTATGCTCTACCTATTGAGCTATTGCCTCTACCCAACCACCTAAAGATGATAACCCTCCCTATTCACAATATTACTTAAGTTTACCTGATAAAGATAATTACCAAGCAATACTACATTCCATCTAATCTTTTTTCAAAGAAGGGCAGTTTAGCTAGTTATTGCTCTAGTTGTTTCCCGTATAACTGAGAACTCTTTAAGTTATGTTCTCTCTTTTTTACTGGTACAACTAACTAATATGGATGGAGAAGAATTAGGAACTTTTTTAAAAAGGAAAGTTACAATTGAGTTTGTCTTGACTAAAATAGATCTGTCGGATCGGTAAGATTTGAACTCACAATCTATCGGACCCAAACCGATCGTCTTACCATTAGACTACGATCCGCGTAAAAGTTTTGAGTTGAAACTATTTTCATTTGTTTGTATTTTCTAAATCGATGTAATGTGAAAAGGGAAAACTATAAAAATAATATGAGAGAAATAGTTACTATGGTTAGCAATTATTTCCCACTCTACTTCCCCATTAGAATATTTCTATATTGGATACTATCCAAAGGGGAAGAACCAAGAATTATCTTACTAGATACCAATTTTATAAACATAGCATAATATCACACTTGATTAATGTCTAATCTTAAGATAGTGATGGTTCACGTCATACCAGAGAAAGTCAAAGAAGATGTTGAGATACCCACCCTCTAGCGGCATAGGTAGCCTAAGAGGGTCCGAGTTACGATGACCACTTCAGGGATCGAACCTGAATAAATAATATTAGAAGTATTATGCTCTTCCAATTAAGCTAAGCGGCCTATCGTACCCCTGGTTATTTGATTGCCTTGACTCCCCTTGGCCGGAGGGGTCTACGTAGGGAGCAGCCTGCTACGATCGATGAGACGACACAGATAGCGTCTCTGTGGAATAAGGAGAGCTTCCAAACTCCAAGCAGTTGGCTCAGGTGTCACCATATGTTTAAATAAAGTGTCAATTCAAAATGTTTAACTTCTATACATACCCTTGTTAGTTATTTGACTTCAAATCTCCACTAGTATTATAAATGGTGTTGGATCTCTTTATTATTCTAGTTTGAACTGATAAATACACCTAAAAGATTCAATTTAACCAAAATGGGAGGGGGGATTTTTTATTAAGATGAAATAGGTAGTTCGCCATATGTATGAAAACTAGGAGGAGAAGAAACAAGCCATTCCAATGTAGGTGAAGCTTGAGTAGAAGAAAGAGGAGTATTAGGCTCAAAGTATGCAGGAATAGCCCAAGGATTGGCTTTAACCTGTAGTGGAGAAGTTAATTGATTAAATAAAATATAAAGGAAAAGGAAAGCAGAAACTAGTGAAATTACAGAACCAAATGAAGCAACCAAATTCCAACCTGCAAAGGCGTCAGGGTAATCTGGTATTCTTCGAGGCATTCCCGCTAGGCCCAATGAGTGCATAGGCATAAAAGTTAAGTTAACTCCTATGAAGAAAGTCCAGAAATGTATTTTACCTAAAAGTTCGTTGTAGGGTTTACCTATTATTTTAGGACTCCAGAAGTACCAACCTGAAAATAAGGCAAAAACAGCTCCCATTGAGAGAACATAGTGGAAATGGGCAACTACATAATAAGTCTTTACTTTAACTCTTTTCACAAAGAGGATCGGACTATATCTTATCTACTTATTTAACTCAATAAACTTTCGACTGCCACGTATAGTCTCTACGGATCCTACTAATATATACTAAGTATATACTTTGGTTTCCACGGTATTGTCTTAATTAAATTAATATAGTGATCTAGCAACTGATCTTAATTAAGATTTCACCGTTAGCAATCTTTACTAATTTAGATTACCGGAATATTTATTTATTCCACAGTGGCAAGACAGCATGACACTTAATTGATAAGATCCTTAAACTTATTGAATGACACTAATTTTTGTCCGATTAAAGGGTATTCAGTACAATGTTTTATAATATTATGTAAGGTTGATACTCGATAAGTTTCAATAAGCCAAAATGTTTTATACGGATTTCTAGTCTGACTTTGAATATTAAAGTGGTTTCTAATAGCATCGATTAGGTACTTATCATCATTTTGTCCTATGCTAAAGGAGTGAAAGTTATTTTGTCTAATTGAAAAGCATCCTTCCGCTTCTATAAAGCCAGATAGCCATTCATTAAAGTAACTATAATCAATATCTACAGAAATGTCACTCCCAGTAGGAGTAAGGTATTTACTATTTCTAGAGTTTAAATACCATTCCACATCATTACGCTTAAAACATTCTAGCATAAATTTTAATTGGGCTCGTAATCGAGATGTAAGAGGTGGGTAAGTATCAAATATTTTGAGAATTTTAAGAATAGATTTACGAGAATCTACTACCCAAATTACAAACTCATTCTTCTTAATAATTCGGACTTTACCTCCAATATCTTTACTAATTAAATTTAACATTTCTACATTTTCAGAACAATGTCGTAATTTTATTACTAGTCTATATTGAAGAGCTTTTTTTCTCCAATGATTTACTTGAATACTCCCATCGCCATCCATATCATGCATTGCTATATCAAGAGATGCGTTGGCTAAGATTATACCCGAAAGACCCCCAATGGTAAACAGAAAAATGAAACCAAGAGCGAATAACATTGGAGTAGTCAATCGAATAGTACCGCCAAAAAGAGTAGCTAACCAAGAAAAGATTTTAATCCCCGTTGGTACGGCAATTATCATTGTTGCCGCTGTGAAATAGGCTCGTGTCAATCAAATTCTTAATTATAAGTTTCCATGAGAATTTTTCCTGGCCAATTTTCTTAAAGTGAGTCCACGAGTCGAAGCAGTTCCTCCTACGGGTTTGAGGCCAAGGGAACCTACGGTATTTGACTAGAAGGAATTACATCGTCTAAGAAAGTTAGGGAAAATAGACTCTAATCTTGAATTGATTGGACTATATCTTCATCCCTAGTAAAGCAGCAGTAAGCAATTTCTTTTTTAGCTGAGCAAAATACTGGGAGTTTGGCATGTTAGTCTCTGAGGTAGCCTCCCTACTTTGCTAAGGAGGGTTACCTGCTGATTGCTCCTCAAATTCAAAGATTTTTCCGACCAGTTTCTTATCTTTTAATAACGTCGCGACTATTTTCCCTAAAGCAAATGGGTGATAAGTTACATATTAGACTGGGTGGACTTTGAATATTAAGAAAGTTTCCAGCAATTAGCCAAATAATAATTAGAAATGTTACCATCTCTAACGACACACTTAAAGTATCGACATCAAGCCCAACAGCATAAAGATGATGCAAATAGTTTAAACTAAATGTGGACTATCCCTTATTCTTTTGAATTTACCTTAGCATATTTTTACATCACAGTTAATAGACCTTTGAAGCCAGCCTAGATTTATATACTTATGGTGGTTCAAAAAAAGAGGTAAAATCAAAAGAACCTTTGCATGTAGTCTCTGAGGATTCTACTAGCTTTCAAGCTTTCCCCTCTTAGGCTACCTATGCCGGTAGAGGGGTTTGGTTTCCTGCTGATTGGGTATAGCTAATAAGATTGTTACTAAAAAGAGGAGTTAATTGAATTACTCTATTTGTACTTAAAAGCATTAAACCTTTCCAGCATATAGCAAAGTTTATTACCATTACTTCACAGTAATAGAGTCCCACCAATGAGACCAAACAATAAAACCTAGAATACCAATACTTAGAATGGCATAGACCATGCCAAGATAACCAAAGATTGGTTTACCTGAAAAGGCTGATATAACATGGCTTACGATACCGAAACCAGGGATGATTAGAATATATCAATTTATCATTAATACTAATGATGTTGGACTATATCTTTATCTGAACTTAATAATGGTTTGATTAATAGTTTGGAGATTTAATCGAAGCAGAGGTTCTTCTGGAATTCATATTAGATTTGATTTCTAATAATAATTTTAATCCAGACTCTGTTAAATGTTGTTTAGTATTAAATAACTCACAAGCTCGTTTTAAATCAAAATAATCATATTTTTTAATACCATATAAAGGATTATCAGCAAAAACTGAAAATAATAAATGTTTTAATTCAGATTTTCGTTTAATGTTGTATTCCCAACATTTCTGTGTTTTATTATAAGACCAAATACCTTTAAATTGTGAAGCAAAAAGTTCTAAAGTTTTTCTATGTTTTTGAGTCCAACTAATATTCAAAGTAACTTGAACTCCTAATTTAGATTTTGGAGAATTACCAAGGCCAATAAAAAATGAACCATTACCTTCAGTAAAACCTGCTAACCAATTTCAATCAATATTAGGATTTAAAGGTTCAACGATCACTTTATTTTTAACAAAAGCCTTTTTATTAAAACGATTAATCCATTTAACATAAGCTTCATATTTGAATTCTGTTCTTAATCTTCCATTAATTAAATTAGCCAAAATCGTTAGATTTGGGATATCCTCAATGACAAAATGAACCATTTTCTCTGAATGCTGCCATCGTACTTTACCAAAACCTAACCAATACTTTAAGGCATAAATCAAGGGTGCATTTTTCGTAGATTGACTAATATAAAATGATAGCGTTTTATCTTTTTCATTAGGAAAAAAACCATCTGCTTCGATTAATCCAGTTAACCAATTTAACCATTGTTCAGATAATCCACGTTTAGTCTCTGAGGATCCCCTTAGGGTTTGTTTTCCTAAAGGATGTAATTCCCTTTTAGGAAAAGTTTGGATTCCTGCGGATTGTCCAAATCTATTGATTGTTACTAAGAAATTTGCCAGTACAATAGAATCTAAGGATTTCCCAGCATATGGTGGAATTTTATCATCACTACTTAAATAGTGAGGAAGCATATATTTTACTTCAGGATGCTCTCTCTCCTAAATAGGGGTTTATACTAGTTATTTGAGAGATGGACTATATCTTCACATTATTCCATTTATTCATAAAAGTTAACCATGCTTTATGATGAATATGATCAGGTTTATAAGCTTTTAGATCATATAAAGCATATTCTTTAATCATGTAAATTCGTTGTGATTTATGGCTTCGACTAGTATAAAGTAGGCTAGCCATTCATAGAACGATTTGGAATAAGGTGCTACGCGTGTAGTCTCTGAGGTTCCTACTAGACTATAGTGTCGTTGGTTACCTGCTGATTGTGCCTTAGACATGATATTTTCACTTGAGTGAAACCAAGTTTCCTTGCTACACAAGTAGCGTACTGTGGAACCAAGCTAAGTAGACCACTTATGTTCATAGTAATCATGGCTAGATTTAGACATTCCCAGCATATAGCATAGTTCCTATTCATATTAAATGAATCGGGGCCACAAATGACCAAAGAACCCTTATCTCCAAACTTTAAGTTACAGGTTTAAACCCTCCCCTCCTTAAAGTCCATGTACTATCTCAACATTGATGTCCCCCCAAAACATGGTCTAGTTTTGGTTTAATCTTTGTTTCTTAGATAGCCTTGTGATGATTTGAGCACGGAGATAACGACTGTACATCAAGCACCATTTAGATACCCACCAGTGACCCAGTCTGTAGCGATTACTTAGATAACCGACGGTCTTAAACTAGGGTAGCTCTTGACCGTTTTCACTAGTGTTGCCAAACATACCTATCCTTAAGCATGTCTCGCCATAACTTAGTTATAGTCCACTTTTTGACTATAAGTATGCTCCCTTTCCCTGTCAGGAAAGGCTTATTTACCTTACATTTTCCTCTAAGGGTTACATGTAGAATTAAAATAAGGACTAGGGCGTATGGCATTCTGTTTTACTAGAATTCGCTGTGTCGGGTCTTTATAATAAGAACTACTTAAGGTAACATTTATAACTATTGCTAAGACAGAGCCCACTCCTTCCCCCTGCGTTCCTAAAGGAACAGTAGCCGTCTTAGTTAGTGAAAAACCAAAGAGTCAATAGAAGGATGTGGTGAAAAAGTAGTTCTATATTACGTAAGCGAGAATTTAAACACCTGCCCTAACAGCTTCATAACTTGCGTTAAGCCATCCCCTCTCTTTCCTAACTTTAAACCGTTGCCTCATTTTAACTTCCTTAATTAAAGTAAGAGTTGTATTTTAAGTGGAACTTGGTAAAGTTAAACGTCCAGCCCGGATTCTTTTTGTCAGAGGTAACAGAGGATAAACTCTTATAATGACGAACGGTGTAAAGATTATTTATTAAAGGTGAAAAGAGGTGTTGATATAATAATAAGTCGCCACCACCAGCAGGCTCATAGAAGGATGTGTTAAAGTTTCGATCTGTAAGCAACATTGTTATTCCCTTTGTGTTGTCCCACTCTCAAAAGAGCATTCCCTGAAGGATCTGAGCAATTAGCTCAGGTGGGCTCGCCAAACATCACTATTTGGATCGGACTATATCTTACCTGCAGATTGAACAGCATGCTTTGACTCACCTTACCGGGATTTTATCAAAAAGAACAAGGTTATTTTAGAAGAAACAATAATAGCTCCGTCTCCTTCTATTAACCCGGCAAGATAGTGTCCCAGACTCCCTTCCAATTTAGCCCAGAGGGAATGCAATTCATACTGCAGGCTCTGGCGTTTAGTCTCTGAGGTAGCCTCCCTACTTTGCTAAGGAGGGTTACCTGCTGATTGTCCACTTCACCATATTCTTAACTTAAATAGAAAGTTAGTGGGTTTCCCAGCATATAGCCAGATAGACATCTATAGCTTCAGGGCTTATAAAACTATAGAAGAGGCAGAAATAGCTACCTGCTAGAACTGGTAAAGATAATAATAATAGAACGGCTGTCACTAATACAGCCCATGCAAACAGAGGCATACGGTGTAATGAAATACCCGGAGCTCGCATATTTAAGATGGTTGTTATGAAGTTTATGGCCATAAAAATAGTGATTCCTATGCTCCACGTTTAGTCTTACCAGCTGATAACTTGTATTTTGAGAATTGGTGCATATAAGGCTCCACGATCAATCGTAGTCGTTCTAAGTCCTTTGCAGGAATATAGATTCTAGGCAATCCTGCGTGAAGTAGTAGGAGGAAAGATAGAGATATGCGGTTTATGCCACCGCTTAAGGTGTTTCAGGTAATAAGTAAGCTAATGTTGGAGCAAAAGGATCGTTGATTGTCTATTTATGGACTATACCTTAATAGCTAATCCTCATAGCTATTTCCCTCATGTAGTCTCTGAAGATCCTACTCCCTATTTAATATTGTTAGTTTGGTTTCTTGCTGATTGTCCAATCCCTTGGGTTATTCCAAACTTCCATATGGCTTATAAATGCCTTAAAAGGTTGCTAGCTGAGTGGACCAAAGGCACTAAGGATTTTCCAGCATATAGAGGGATTTACCCTTGGCACCATGAAAAATACCAAGCATAGAAGAGATACCAGCAAGGTGTAGACTGAAGATAGCTAGGTCTACAGATCCTCCAGAGTGAGAGTTGATACCTGCTAGTGGGGGATATCTTTATGTTAGACAGCCTCATTCTCTGATGCCCCACGGCTTTAGACCAATAGGCCATAATTCTTAGGGCTAAAGTTAATAAGCTAGAATAAATCAGAGAAGTATCGCTGTACGCACCATGTTTCCATAATGATCGGACTATATCTTCATCCTTCTATCTTTGGTTGGCTTCGAGCCTGTCTTATATCGACTTCTAAAAAAACCAAGAAAAAGAAGAAGGATGCTCCACATTTAGTCTCTGATGCAGTTCTTTTTAGATTAGTTCTGCAGGCGGATTGTCCCCTTGTCGAAAGCATTTTTACATAATACCCTGGCATTAAAACCATCTTAACCACCCTAATGGTAGCAACTTGTTCCACAACCCTTCTACCGGCATAGGTAGCCTAAGAAGGCAAAGTTCCAAGAAACCCAGGTTCTTCCAAGTGTATTAGTAGCCCTAAACGTAACAGGATTTTCCCGCATATAGTGGAGTTTCCTAAGCCGTATGTTACCATACAGAGACAGCATATCCATAATACCGTCCAACCCGTCCCAGCGCCTTGCTCAACAAAGCTACTGGCAAGCAGTAATCCTAATGCAGGAGGTAGTAACCAAAAGCTAATATTATTCAGACGAGGAAATGCCATGTCTACGGCACCTATAAGTAGTGGCACAAAAATGTTACCAAAACCGCCTATCAAGGCAGGCATGCGATTTTTATTCAATTAACTTTCGTTAACGAACGGACTATCTCTTTACCCTTAATTTCATTTAATAAGGTATTTCACATATAGTCTCTGAGGATCCTTTTAAGGGAATAAAGCTTTAATCCCCTTTTGTTTCCTGCTGATTGTCTAATTTTTAGAATTGTTACTGTATTCTGCTTCTTTTCATTGAGGCAATACTAGTATCAAAAACTTTAAAGATATCTTAGCATATAGTGAAAAGAGAGTAATATATTACTATATTACCCGGCCATGTCTAATTCAAAATTAATTAGGATGCAATTACATCTTAGTATGTAAAAGATGATATTTATTCTTCAGTTGGAGGATTTCATAGACATTCATTTTATTGACCAGGAAGAAGATCATAACGAAGGCATGTGCCGTAATTATTACATTGTATAGTTGATGATCAGCCTGTAGGTATTGTATCCCTGGAGCAGCTAGCTCTAGCCGTATGGCCATTGAAAAAGCTGTTCCGATCATCCATTTATTGACCCAACAGGTCTAAAGGTGGACTTTGTCTTATTCTTACCAAAATCTCTGTTCTAAGTTGAGATAGTAAATTTGGTTAAGAACTCTTGCGTAAAGTCTCTGAGAATCCTTAATAAAAAGTTTTCTGCAGATAAGTTCCTAATAGTTTCTCTCCAGATTTTTACTTTGAAAAGTCCCCCTAGGTCAAAGCAGCTCTGACTACGGAGACCGGGGTTCCTTGGTACATAGGGCAACATACCGTCGTAACAAGCAAGTTTAGAAAAACAACCTTCGGGGCAAAGTTAATGAAGTACTGTAAGAGAATAGAACCCTCCCTGCATATAGCAAGATTTAAACCCGGCATGATTAATAACCTACCGGAAAATAAGGCGAAAATAAGGTAGAGAGTCCCAATATCTTTAGCATTGGTTGAGAAAAGCCAGCGAGCAAGCATTTTGCTTAATAACGCTTTTTACTTATCATAAATGTCCAATAAAACTGGTCTTCACCAGTATCTTAAGCGAAGGCTTCCATCACGTTTCATGATGCTTGCTTTAGCAGGAGCCTTACGGTTCTTTGTCCTTTTTTAGCTATTCTTTTCATTCCCCTATCTTCGACACTCTTACAACTCCTCTCCAATTTTATTACCACCTTGTGGCTCCCTAACTACTACCTTAACTAACTAAAATAATAGAATAAGACCTAAGATGGAGTCCCCAATAGATACCCAACTTAGATTAATAAAAACCTTGGCCCAGTGGGGGAGAGAGGCCTAGAAAGCGGCGTGACATAAACGTAAGTTAGGATCTTTAAGAAAAAATAGGTAGGGTAGGAATGACCCTCTTTGATTTTATGTTCTAATTTTAATTTACCTAGGGTGGCTGAATCTATCATTTCAGAAGGCAGTTCTCCACTTAATACTAAGCTATCTGTGTCACTATAATAAAGATCAAGGCCTAAGGCCAAAGCTTCCAATTTAAATTGGTTTATGATAATACGAGAATGGGCCGTTACTGCTGCCGCAATAGCAACATTAGTTTTATTACCCAGATTTTCTAACTGTTTTCTTAATCCTTTCTCTCCCTGAGTCTCTAGTATCCATTCTTTATTTAATATTGTTGTTACTAATTCAAACTCACCTAAGGGTATTCTATTTTCTATCATCCAGGCTTTAGTTATTCCTTTTATCTGTTGTTGAGTCCAAATATGGTTACTTGTTAAAGTAGGATGCATTCCAAACCTTCCATACATGGAGTTCATCAATAACTTAGCAAGGTTCCTTATTGTGGCTTGTTTATTCTGCTGTGCAGTAATCTTCATATCATTTAATTGTGTTTTTACCCCATTTTTAGTTTTAATTACATTACCATTGGTAATGAGAGGAGTCACACTAGTTGGTGCACTTGTAGAACCTCCACCATTACTATTATTGTTACTATTACCATTTGAAGTAGAAGTTGCCTTAATTTGAGCCTCCATGAGTTGAGCAAGGCTGCGGAACTGGATGGACGGTAAAATTTGGGGCTACTATCCAGGCACAAAGTAGGAGATTTTCAACTAGGATTAACCAAGGACAACAGGTTATTATTATGATGTAAATTCTCTTTATCCAACAGCCATGATAAGACCTATGCCTGTCGGCCTTCCAAAGTTAGTTTCTTTAACAGTAGAAGGATTCTTAGAAGGGGATTTCTTTGGTTTTGTTGAAGCAACTGTTCAAGCACCTGCCCGTGAGACTCATGCTGGATATATTGGATTATTACCTATTAAATTACAAGGAAAATGAATCTGTCCAGGAGGTACTTTTACAGGCTTATTCTTTAGTTCGGAGTTTCTCTTTCTCAGAAGTAGGGATAAAAATAACTCTTTGATCCTCCACTCCCCCTTTATGTAACCTAGAATTTAAATTCAAATTTGTCTTAAGAGTTTTAACTAGTAGCTCAGTTTCTGCCAAACCCTCTAAGTGGCGTACCTATGCCGCACAGAGGGAAAGTAAAAGAGTTTGTAGCAAGGGTAAATCCGCTTGAAGCTTTATGAAAATGGCCATCATAAAATAGTGTACGATAGTAAAGGAAACATCCTCCTTCGTCCTTAAGACAGCGTAAACTTGCCTTGTTCCTCCTCTCTCGTCCCTTGACGCCATAGACCCTGCTCGCTAAGCCAATTTCTTCTTCTCTGCCAACAAGGTCAAACTCCATCAACACCAAAAGCAGAAAATAGGCTAAGAAATACAAGGACAAAATCCAAGACAAAAAGCCCAAGAACAAATCCCATCAAATAGCAATCCAGGCAAAACTCTAATAGAATATGAGCCTAAGAACAATTCCCATCAAATCAAGATTTAGAAAAACTTCCCGTCTGTAGGCGTACCTATGCCGCTAGAGGGTTGGGTAAAATATCGAGGAAGGTTAATTTGCCCTGGTTCCTGAATTCTGTTTCTCTTTTTCTGCTCCACTACTTGTTCTAATTCCTTTCTTAAAATTGGATCAAAGAAGAGGTAAAAGGCAATGAGGAACGTTACAAAGATCAAGCCAAAGTATTTATGAGGAGTTTCTTGATGAGGTTATGGTGTCTAGCTTTATTGCTTACTTATTAACAACTTTATAAACACATCCTGCAAGAAGAGTGGTCTAAGAGAGGAGGCTAGCTACCTAATTGAAGCTTTCAAATCTGATTCAATGCTATCTTTAGCTACTCCCTTACTGATATCCAATTTAGTACTAGCCATTGCTGGGGATCGAACCCAGGACAAAATCATTAACAGTGATTTGCTCTACCGCTGAGCTACAGTGGCCTTTAGAATTCTTCTTAATTAAGTTAAACCAGAAAGCTTCAAGCATTTTAATGGAGTAATACCAGGCAGCCCTTTAAATTGGATTATTCCCTTCCTTTGTTATTAGAGAAATCAGCAGGAACAATTCTATTTAAGTCATCCACGGCTTAAAAGGAGTTCTAGGGGTTATGGAGGTAGGCAGATTTGAACTGCCAATACAGAGATGCAAACTTTGCGTATTGCCAATTATACTATACCCCCAATCGATTCTCTTCTTACCCCACCTGAATCAATAAGTGAGGTAAATTGCTGTAGATACTAACCCGGTTTGCATTATCAAAGATTCTTACCCTCATTATCCAGTAGCTTCTATTTTAGAAACAGAGTCACTAAAGGAAGAGCTTCATACAGGGTGAGCTAGAAAGTTGGCCTGTACAATGAAGTACACTCCTATCACCTTGGGCTTGGTGGGGGGAGGACCTAAGAAAATTCAACTAATAAAACTCATAAGGAAAATTAGGCTTGCAATGCTAATAACAGAATAAGATAGTGCGAGCAGCGTGACTCGAACACGCGAATCATCCTTGGAAGGGATACGGTTTACCACTAACCTATGCTCGCTAAAATGGATAAGAGGAGATAAATTACCACTAAAAATAGGTAATCCCTTATTTTGTACAAAAAAAGAATAAAATAGAAAAGAAGAATAGCTTACAACCTTCACAAAACCAAATTATCTTGCAAAAACAAAGAGAGGTAAAGATTAAGCCACTAATTTAAGACATTTGCAAGAAAGGAATACTCTTACCCCTTTGTCTTTCTCCTATGTTACCCTTAATTTACACTTCTATTTATCTTAAGTAGAGTTTCTTGGTAGAATTTAAAGAGAAGGAGACATTATTGTCCCGAGCAGGAGTTGAACCTGCGCCCTACGATCTTCAATCGTATGCTCTACCGTCGAGCCCTCGAGACCTTATCTTGGCTAATTTAGCTAGAGAACTACCTTTTTGATAGGTTTGTCCTATAAAATGTCTAAACTAATTTTGAGTACTTCTAGACACACCCTATCCTTAACTTACTTTGACTTATGTCCTCTTGACTATAAGTTACGCTTGTTTTGGCTTTACTGAATATTTAGGTAACAAATGGTGAAATACTCTTTCAAGAGTTAAACAATGGAAATTACCGGGCGTATGGTACCTACAGAAGAAGGTTAACCATTAATAGTGCAAGGAAGGGGACAAAGACTCATTAGATGAAGAAGTAGGAGTCATAGCTGGAATAAAACCATTCAGAGTAGAAGTCAACCGTGCTTATTGGACTTATTTACCTTGTATTACTTCCGACAACTTCTTTGAACAATTGATTGAACTCGTAAAGCTGCACCTACTATTTCTAATCTTGAATCTACTTTGACCCTTGCCAGGATCGAACTGGCGTTTAGGCAGTGAAGTTGCCTTGTACTAGACCTATCTATACGAAAGGGCCCAATAAGAGAGATTATTCTAAGGTGAAATTCCTCTCCTTCAAGTTAATAAAGAATTATGGGTTCTAATGAATGGAATTAACTCTCCATCTCAATTTACTACGGATCATCACAACTATTAGAGAATGGATAGACAGCTTAATCTTATTCTTTCTACTTATTTATTCAAATGTAGTTTTGATATACACACTCCCTCTAAAGCTTAGTTTAATAAGTTAGATAGGTAAAATTAGTTTGTTGGAATTCTAGAGGAGAAGAGAGGGATTCGAACCCTCATGACCCGCAGGTCGACTCATTTACAGTGAGCTTGCGAACCAGTTCGCCTTCTTCTCGCTTTTTTCTAGTGATATTATTTCTAAGCCTTAGCCAGAAGACTGAAGGCCTCAATCGATAAATAATAATACAAATTGGGGTGTTTTTTATTAGTAGCATACTGGACTACCTTTTAGGGTTACTAATTGCTATAGAACCTCTGAGTCTGTAGAAGGCAACTATGATAGCTAAGCCTATTGCACTTTCAGCTGCCGCAACCGCAATTACATAGATTCCAAAACCCTGAGCCAAAATATCCGAAAAGGTATAGGAGCTTAATAAGAGCAAGAGAGCAACTGCAAGGAGCATAAGCTCTAGACAGAGCAACATGAGAACAAGATTCTTACGGTTTACTATGAAACCCATCAATCCTATCAGGTACAAAATCAGAGAAAAGAACATCTGAGTTACTTTTTGATCTTACTTCTAAAGGTTAGTTAGTTTGTTTTAAACCTTGGCCCTCCAGTGGCCTACCTATGCCGCCCGAGGGTCCAAGAAACCGGATAAAGTGAACAACTAAAATATCGGGAAGAGGATTCGAACCTCTAACTCACGTATATGAAACGTGCGTATTAACCCTTATACTATCCCGACTCTAGTCTAATCTACTGGTTTTCCTTAACTTATTAGACGATGTAATTCCCTTTTAGTAAAACTAAACTAAGAAAAAATGAACCAATAATAGCCTAGATTTATAATTGACGATGGAATCTATTAGTAATCCATACTACAAATAATGAACTCTCAAGACTAATATCATGCCATATTATAGTATTTCAGCCTTCTTTAGGAAGTGTATTCTACCTTCAAGCTTAGATTCCAAGATATTGGTGAGTAGCAGACACTAAAATGGCACTTGATAATTTATTTAGACCCCTATTTGTAGATGTCCACTTGGGCAATAAATAGAATTCGAACACTTCTTCATGTCATTTCAAGTTATAGGACAACTCTCTTCTAAATAATGCACATATCTATGATTAAGTTGCCATCAGGTAACCTCTCGAGAAGAATTCTTTAGGAAAAATAGGAGGACATGAGTTTAATCGAACCATAATAGGTTAACCTTTTCTTTTTCTTCTGCTTACTTTTTTAGATCGATGTAATTCCTTCTTAAAAAAGGTAGAGATTGAATCATGGTAGAAATACTAGGCCTCCCTTGGCTTGTTGTGGACTGGGCTGAGAAGATTTGAACTTCTTTTTTCCGAATCAAACTCGGAGGTCTTACCTTTTAGACGACAACCCAAAGAAGGAAACAGCTTGTACTTTTAGGTTGTATTCTGGACTAATTAAATCAAGCCAGTATTGCAAAGCAAAGTAGACCTTTTTAGCATAAAGTAAAATAGACATATTTCTTGAGTTTAATATCTCTCCAAAGACGACTTAAGCAACAAGACTTGCCGGAAATATGAAGACTATTTTGTTAAGTGACCCCCTTATCTCTATTTTTCCAGGGGTGGCTAACCATAGGTGTTATTTCACGATTATTCCCCAGTTCCAAGCCTGACCCTCTAGCGGCATAGGTAGCCTAAGAGGGCACGGTTAAGGTTCTGGGAATGGGGTCTGTTCTCTATGTTCTTCCCCGCCGTTTTTACGGCTTGATGGAGTGCCATATAGATGGTCAGTATAGCCCCGGACTTTCCTATAGAGAATAGCAGTAGGAAACCTAGAGGCATAGAGCAGGGTTTGCTGTCTTCACTCTTCCTTTTCAGGCTTTTTTCTTCCCCTACCCCTCGAGTTTTTTTAAGGTATCTTTAGAGTATTACTCCTTAGTAAGGCTAAGGGTAGAGTCTTGCCCCACCTTAGTCTCTAAAGAAAAGAAGAAGGGGGGGGGGAATTTTAAGAAGGTGTAATTTCAAAGGCTACGAGAATACTCATAGTAAAAATAAAGAAGGCAAAACCTATTGGTAAAAGGGTAGTCCAACATATAACCATCAATTGGTCAAATCTTACCCGAGGTAATGTAGCCCTGACCCAAACGAAAAAGAAGAATATAGCAGAGGACTTTAATCCTAATATTAGTGATTCAAGAAGGGGAGTTGAGGGTAAACCAAAAGGTAAAAGGTAGCCGCCTAAAAATAAAAGACTAGTAAGGGTACTCATCAATAGTATGGACCCATATTCAGCTAAGTAAAAAAAGGCAAAGGGTAAGGCTGAATGTTCTACCATAAATCCTGCTACGAGCTCTTGTTCTGCCTCAGGCAGATCGAAGGGTGCTCTGTTTGTCTCCGCAAGGATGACGATAAACCAAACTAAAGAAAGCGGTAATAAAGGTATTATTAGCCACACCCCTTGTTGAAATTCAACAATCTGTAGAAAGGATAGCGAACCTGTTATTGATACAATTATTAGGATAACCATAGCCAAAGGAAGTTCATAGCTTACAAGTTGTGCTGAAGATCTTAATGATCCAAGGAAAGCGTATTTAGAGTTAGCTGACCAACCGGCAAGTAGGACACCATAGATTCCTAAAGAAGAAATAGCCATAAGAAATAACACTCCTAGACTGATATCCGCTAGGGCTGTTCCCTTGGCAAATGGAATCACTGCCCAACCCATAATGGCTAATGACAGGGTAATGAAGGGTGAAATTAGGAAGATTACCTTATTAGCGTGACTGGGGATTACAGCTTCCTTAAACAGAAGTTTCAACCCATCAGCAAAAGGTTGAAGAATCCCGTAAAACCCTACGACATTAGGTCCTACCCTTCGTTGCATAGAAGCCATTACTTTCCGTTCAGCAAGAGTCATGAAAGCAATACTCCCTAGCAAAGGTAGTAGAATTATGAAGGATTCCAGTAAGAAGAATAGCATATTAAACAGATTGGGAAGATTAACTTCTAAGTAGGAAATAAATCACTAAGTAAGGGGTATTTTCAATAATAAAAGTGGAGTAAGTACATCAGATAGAGAGACTGGGTAGTTAGTGAGGGGAGTAGAGATAAGGAAGAGTGTAACTATTTTTTAAGTAACCAAGCCAAGGTTGGCAACAGTGAGAGGAATACCTTGATTTTCTCTTAGGAATCAAATAATATCAAGTTAATAGATGCTATCAGGAGAGGGAGGAATCGAACCCCCAACAAGAAGTTTGGAGCTTACCATTTTACCATTAAACTACTCTCCTTATTGGCTATCCTTTTCGTTGCTTAGCAGGTATTGGTTAAAAAGGGAGTTTCCTAGATTAGCCCGTTCTAACTACGGAAACCTAGGGGGACCCTTCTACCGGCATAGGTACGGCTTGGAAGGGGGAGATTTTGGAGTAAATAAGGGATGATACAGAAAAATGCAGAGAATCTAGGATGACGAAAGGAACAATACCTAGTACGAAAATTAACAGAAGAAAAGGAAGTAGTAGGAAGAACTCTCTTCTAGAGATATCTAGACAAGGATAAAGGTAACGGCTAGGACTCCCTAAGCAAACCCGATTGTAAGTCCAAATAGTATACGCTGCGGTTAAGACTACTGAGGAAGAGGCCAATATGGTGATAAATGGGTTTCGTTGATAGGCACCTGCAAAGGAAAGGAACTCTCCTAAGAAGTTAGCCGTTAGTGGTACTGCCATATTAGCTAGACAGAAAATGAAAAACAGAAGAGAGAATAAAGGCATGGTTGAGGTTAGTCCCCGATAATAAGGCAGAATAAGTGTGTGCCAGCGATCATAAAGCACACCGACACTAATAAATAAGGCTGGTGATGCTAAACCATGGGCTACTGATAGTAAAATAGACCCTTCTATGCCTTGTACATTATTGGAGAAGACACCCATGGTGGCAATAGCCATATGGGATATAGAAGCGTAAGCAATAATACTCTTAAGATTAATTTGACGCAGGGTACTTAGAGAGGTATAAATAATACTAATCGTACACAAGGTGTATACTAAAGGGGTATAATAAGAAGAGGCCTCAGGGAAAAGAGGAAGCAGAATTCGTAAATAACCGTAAGTAGCCATCTTTAATATTACACCGGCTAATAGCATGGAACCGGCTAAAGGAGCCTCCGTATGAGCCAAGGGCAGCCAAATGTGAAAAGGGACAAGAGGTGTTTTGATAGCTAAAGCTAGGAAGATTCCTAACCACAATATTTTTTGAATTTCTGGTTGAATACAGCTAGTAGCTATTAGTTGATAATCAGTTGAGCCTATGGACATATATAAGGCAATAAAGGATAATAACATGAATAGGGAGCCAAACAGAGTATATAAGAATAGCATGAAGCTAGCTCTAACTTTGTGCTGGCTATGAGACCATATACCTATCATTAAAAATAAAGGGATAAGCACACTCTCAAAACATATGTAAAATAGCAGCAGGTCAAGCACCACAAACAGAGCGATTAGAAGTGTCTCTATCACAAGTAGCGATATCAAGAAAGATTTGACAGCGGAAATATTACCGGATTGGTTACTGGTTAGGTTGGGAGTACCAAGGATACAAGTAGGTATTATGAAGGTAGTCAGAAGCACGAAGAACAGAGAGATACCATCGAGCCCTATGATAAAGTGACAGAATGTTACACTACTCCAATCCTGGACAAACTGGAAGTGGCTGCAATTGCCATCATACTCACCCCAGAGTACAAGGGATAGTGCAAAGTTAGCTAATGAAACTAGTAGAGCTACTTGTCTACTCTGTCTTTCATTAGAGCATCCCAGGATGATACCGATAACTCCGATAAGGGGAATAAGTAGCAATACAGTAAGCATGTTTTTAATATTGTATTAACTCAATTTACTTCTTAGATTTTGAAACCAGGGACAAGCAGAGCTTAAACATATGTATTATTAAATAAGGAATATAGGAGATGGCAGAATCGAACTGCCACCTTGTGCTTGTAAGGCACCCACTCTTCCATTAAGCTAATCTCCTTGGGATTTAACATAACCAATAAAATGAATTAAAAAGAGAAAAAATAAAGAAAGGAATAATAACCTTGTTAAATGTAACACTTCCTACTACGAATTTACCTTCCTCCTGTATATTCCCATAATTAAGAACAGCCTCTGTTGAAAAGCTCTGAAAGTTATCCTAGGGATGTAATTGCCCCGATTTTCGACGGAACTTTTTTAAAAAGGAATTACATCGATTTTAAAAAACAAAACAAACCCTGGGGGGTATTTTTAGATGGGTTAATAGTACCAAGATCAGAAAGTGTGTTTTCAATAAGACCTATAAGCGGAACTAAAATTAAGAAATAAGCAAAGTAAAAGGCTGTACAAAGTTGTCCTAAAAGAATGAAAGGAGGTTCAGGATGATTTGCTCCTATCCACATAAGGAGTAAGAAGTTAACAGCAAACAGCCAAAAGAAAATACGCATGAATGGTCGGAAAGCAGAAGATCGAACTCGAGAACTTTCAAGATAAGGAAGTAAGAAAAGAATAAAGATGGCAGCTAACATAGCAACTACACCTAGGAGCTTATTAGGGATTGCTCTTAAGATGGCATAGAAAGGTAAAAGATAGAATTCTGGCACAATAGAAATAGGGGTTTGCATAGGGTTAGCTGGTATTGAATTATCTGGGTGACCCAGAGCATTAGGGAAGAAGAAAACAAAGATAGATAGAATGAGGAAGAAAACAAAAAAGCCCACTATGTCTTTGAACACATAATAAGGATAGAAAGGGACACGATCCATCTTAGAACTCACTCCCATAGGATTATTGGAAGCATTTTGGTGAAGAGCAATTAGGTGCATAAAGGCTAATGCCGCTAACACAAAAGGTAATAAAAAGTGTAAACTGAAGAAACGGGTAAGAGTAGCATTACTTCAATTATGTTGGAAACTCCGGTAGTTTAAAAAAACTACTTTTCATTACACGCAGTTATTTTCATAACTGTTCGGATTATATCACGATCTAGTATTTATTTGAAGGAATAAAATGGTTAAATAGGATATTAATTTGATTGGCATATCTAGGAATATTACGAAGTTCTTTAAGCCATAATACATATTGTTAATTTTAGAAGGAATTACATCGATCTAAAGAAACACGGAACCTAAGAAAAACAACCCATGAATTTTAATGGAGCTTTTTGTCTAATAATAATTGAACATCTCTAATATCCTTTTCAATTCCTATTTAACATACTTACCATTCTTATTAACAATAAACCATCCATCACCTTCTATTAATCCTACCAAATAGGCAAATACTAGATCTCCTGCATTTAATCTCTGAATAGCTTCAAAATTACTCTAATTTTTAACCACTGCTGATTGTCCTCTTGTTGTTGGCTTTTTCACGTTTTGATAATTAAGATTAGGAACGTATCCAACTCCTAAAATAGAGGATGTTCCAGCAATAAGCAGGATTTGCAACAAGATATCACTATTTTGTGGTGCCAGTAAGACACTGAAACCTCCCCATATAACATGATTATTACCGATATAGCATTTAACTATATCTTCTTACTATCACTAGCAAGATTAGACTATGTCATCTACCAGAATAATTAGTTGGTAGTAGGGCACTCGTGTCCGGATTATTGCTAGTGCGGCTCACCGATTAGTCGTTGAACGTTCGTACATCTATTAAAACACTGATATACGCTTCGCTGCAAGTTGTCTCTATACTTAGAGAGATTCTTGCAATTCACCCTATTTGCTAATAAGCCTCTCGGCTTAATGGAACTCATTTGTATCTTCAATTATCTCTTTTACCTATTCAGCTTTGTGGAGTGATGGGGCTCTAAAATTGGATTACTTCCAATAGTCGGTTCCTTTGTAACTGTGGAACCAGCTAAAATAGCTAGAATAAATAGAGAGATAACTGGTAGATGAGGGAATTCTACAAGGTCCGTTCCAATCCAAGGTATAGCCGAAAGGAGGTTAGTTATTACGGTTGCCAAATCTCTTATTTCTACTATTTCCCTCATTCTAAATTGCTTCGCTAGAAACAGGCTTTGTTTGAATGAAAAGAAAAGCGAAATACCTGTATTCTCTTTATTTATTACAAATTGATCCTTATGAAGATCTAAAGAGAACCTTGGAGCAAATGCAGAGATTCCGACTGTACATTAAGCAGCATAGGCCTGAAAAACACCGATAAATTAATTAGAAACCAATTTGATATAACATAGAAGGAACCATATAAGGTAACACAATTGTTTGTAAGGTATTCATAGAATCCTCTCTAATATTGATTTGATTTAGTCTATCTAAGTGTACAATTCAACCGATACTTAATCATAAGCACATTTAGTAGCAGAACAACTTCTTGAATAGTAAAAGAATTTGTACATAAAATTAAACCAACAACAATACCCTTAATAGGAATTGATAGGTTGACTATTGAACTAATTAAAGGAGAAAATCTTGAAACTCCAACATTTGAGGGTAAATTTACTCTCCATAATACAACATCTGTGCTTTCACAATAAGTAAATAATAAATCAAAAGGTGAAATCATCTCTAATAGAGCAAATTCATTTGTTAATATATCCTTAAATAATTACTTCTTAAATACGGAGTTCCATCTAATTGTCTTAATGTATCTTATCACTCTTTATTAATTTTAGATGTTAGTATGAACAGTTTCTCGGGTCTTTCAGGCAGCAGCCACCCACCGATGAACCAGTCTGTAGCGATGCTACACATCACCGACGGTCTTGAATATCCTTAGACTAAAGAACTATTTTTTGACCGTTTTCATCAGTATCGCTAAGAATCATATACTACTCGTTTTCTGTGTAAATTGCCGAATAATTGAAATTCTTAACTATGATGTTTTCTTTTACTTATTTTCCTAGTTGATTTAATTCCTTCTAGAAAATTTGACCAAATTTATACTTCATACTAGAATGTAAATAGGACTTTACCATAGATTTGCTAATGTAAATTCAATATTGATTGATAGCACCTGTCTTATTAATAGATATTTTTCAGCATCTCCTAATTATGAGGGCCAATACGCTTTATAGCTCTTGTTCTTGGAGAATTAAATATGTCGTGGTAGGGTCGTATTAGGTTTCATTTGGTAATTTGACTTAGAAGGGAATTACCTGGGAAAATGTAAGAAAAGAAATCACCATTTTGGGCAATAAAAAATTACCCCAATAAGACATTTGTCCCCAAGGTAACACGTACAATTTTTCCGAAGATAAGCATAAATAGAATATTTACTTCTAGCTTATCTCCCCTGTACCTCATCAGCTTATTAATCCCCGAGTTTTACTCTTTCTAATAAACATCTCTTGAGGCCTTGTGAGCATAAATTTGCTGGAAAATTCGACTGTACATTAAGCATCCTTACAGATACCCATTAGTGACCCAGTCTGTCGCGATTATACACATAACCGACGGTCTGGAGAAAGAAGTATTCTCTTTAACCGTTTTCACTAATGTCGCCAGAGAGATTTTAGATCCTCTCCAATACCTCGGTAAAGGTATTTTACCCTACTGAATTGTTTTTCTGTGTAGATTGCCCAATCCTCCAGGTAAGACTATGATTAAATATGAACTTTAGTCCAAATCAATTATAAAACTACTAATTGTCATCCCTATTTAACCATTTTAGGCACGTTATACCTAGGAAGGCTGTTATGATCATAACTAAAAAAATAACTACTCCTATTGACCATAGTAGGATTCTAGGTGCTCTAAATGAGCCATAGTATAAGGCTTTAGCCATGTGGATGTAAACGAAAATGAAAAAGAAAGCTGCACCGTTGCTATGTAAATACCGAATCAGCCAACCTGAATTTACATCACGCATTATATGTTCTACAGAAGAAAAAGCAAGGTCTACTGATCCAATATAATGCATAGCAAGTGTCACCCCTGTTATGATCTGTAGGGCTAGACAGGTTCCTAAAAGTGAACCAAAATTCCAAATATAGCTTAAATTAGAGGGTGCGGGAGAGTCGATAAGATAGTTATTAACTAAGGCGATTAAAGGATGCCTTTTTACCAGCTTCATAGCTGTAATGATGAGCTTAGGTGGTATAAAAATACTTGCCACTCTTAACCTTGGCCCCCTTGTTCACAGACCTGAACACCCTTTAGGGCTCAAGGGCCGAAGGGGAGGAGCCTCAAGGAAACACCCCACGTTCACAAGGTTGGATGCCAAGGTAAGGTTATCAAAGCGGCTATTGTAATTATAGTAATAGAATATTTCCAATCGCTGCGGATTTCTAAAATAATTCAAAACAAAAAAAAGTAGAACTTCTAAATACAATTCTAATTAGGTTCTCTAAGTGCTTTACCCCCAATTTAACTTATAGAAGAGTAAGAGGGCTCCTTGATTTCTCAGAGGAACTTTGCTTTACATAGAACAAGCATATCAATTCCAAAGAGGGAAGAATACCTTTTGAGATTTAATAACCCAACTAAATACTATGAAAGTGGAGGCTCAGATAGATAACAAACCTAACCTACAATTCGAAACATAGCAAAACTTTAGCTGATAAATTACTAGATTAATTAGGTTATGGATTTATTAGAATTAAATTAAAAGAAAATGGGTAGATAAAATAGATGTGTCTAAAATAGTTGTAGCTGAGTTTGAGGCACGGTATGAGGATACATTTACTGGGTCGACTCGACTTTCAGTGAAAAATATTGGACAATCGGTAGTTTCACCAGCTAGACGTACTTTTTAATTGATTGGGTTAATACTAATCATAATACTAATTTCTGATTCTTGGTTAGCTGGTTTTATTGATGCTGATGGTTGTTTTTTAATTAGACCTTCTACTTTAGAAGGTAATAATCCAATTTATATGGCTGCTTGGTATAAAGAAACAAGCTAATCTATTAAAGTGTTAGTATTATAACCTTTAGGTTCAATTATTGCTTCCAGATCGGCAGTGACAATTTGATCTTTGAAGGGTTTGGTGTTTTTAACCTCATTTAATAAATCAATTTATATTACTTAGTAGACGTTAGAAGGTAAGAGAGGTTCTTTTGGTTGTTTGTTAGGTGATCTTTGCCTTTACAAGAAGCCTAACGGTTCAACCCAATTTAAATTCGAGCAGGGGTTAGTTCATAGCAGCTACCTTTTATGATTATTGCGGGAGTTCCCCTCAGGGTTCTGAGAACCAACTATTTGAACCAATAGAAGTAGTATCTAAAGGAAGTAAAGGAATAGAATCTGATTGATAACCTTGTAAGTTTACCAGATTAATAGCACTATAAAGAGCCTCTATTTTAGGAGTTCTCATTTTACCATTTATAAGGTTGATTATAGTTAGAACCCCTTCCTTGCTGTAAAAGGTTAGTTGACCATAGTTCTTACCTTTCCTTTTTTAGTTAGGAATTACATCGATCTAAAAAAGTTAGGAAAAGACATTTGACCAAATATAAGACTTCTCTGATCTTTTCAGCCCAAGGTCCTACTATTCCTCAACCTGTTTCTTCTTCAGCTATTCCAATAAAACCAGGTAGTCCCATTCCTTGTGATGGAAATAGCTATTGGAATCTCTTACCTTCTATCCATTCAGCTAACTTCTGGGAAAAACTTGAACAGCTTTTATGTAGTCTTCATTCTGACTCTGATCAAATCTTTTCTGTACTAATCCAACCTCAATTTTCTAATGGAGTTTTTCTAGACGATGTAATTCCTTCTAGTAAAACAAACAACGTAGAACCTTAGGAAGTTCTTTCTTAACAAGTATTCTTCCTAATTTGGTAGAACTCAAGAATAGACTAGAACCTTTAATAGAGAACTTTGAGGCCCAATCTGGTGATGGGTTAGGTCCTCTTACTGACTCTACTTATATTTGTGTGACTAATGTAACTAGTCTTCCTGAACCTCAGGCTCTGCCAATATCTTCTTCTCAAGCTAATGTAGAGGCAAAAACATCCTTACGTCACGAGGCTAAATTAGAACGTAAACGGGCTGGAACTGTAACAAATGTTCAACTCCTTAATTCAATCAATTCTATGAGTTCCGACCTAAATGCAGGCCTTAAGGAGGTAGTACAAGCAATTCAAAGTTCTTCAACTACACAATCAACGTCAATACCTTTGGGTGTTAATTGGACTCCTATTATCCAGGGGCTTGTTAGCGGGGTGGCTACTTCATTAGGTGCTACCCTTTCATTCCCTTCTAGTACAGCCCAAGCAGGCACAACAACCCAAGCACAAACTCCTTCTAATGGAACAAGTGGTGAAGAGGGGCCTTCTGTTATAGATTGTAGAGCCTTAATAACTAATATTTCTTCCTCTCCTAATCCTTCTGCTCAACCCTTTAGCTCTGACCCTTCTAATTTAACTAAAGTAAATCCAGATGAAAATGGTGATCAAGTGGTGGTAACTCTTCTCCTTCCCATTGCACAAATCATTGCTAAATACATTAGAAAGATACTCCTTACTGTTACTCCCCTATAAGGTATAAGAGTACCTACAAGTGAATCCTTTCCTAGGAGTTACCCTGTTCTTTATAATGTTGCCAAAGGCTATACAGTGATTTCTAATAACAGGTTTCCTGTCATATCTTTTAGAAGAGTAATAGGTATAAAGAATATGAACCTCTTTGCTATAATGGTTTTGGCGGGATTCGAACCCGCATGCACTAAGCACTGAATTTTAAATTCAGCAGGGCTACCAGTTTCCTCACAAAACCTTTCAAGGTTAGACTACAGGGGAATTTTAAGAAAGTTGATTTTCTCTAAGTGACGAGTCGAAGCAGTTCCTGCTACGTAGACCGTGGCGGATGTTGCCTCTAGAGAAAATAAAGTAAATTAAGTGAGTAAGATGACTAATATTAGGCAAAGTAAGAAAAGCCGAGGATCTGGGAGGTAAAAGACAAATATGATAAAGGCAAGGAGCCCTATTAACATTAGAAGAGTATAATGAGGAATGAACCCAGTGTCCAATTTAGCCCAATTACGAGCGGTCTGACTTAGCAGGTTAGTTAAGCCGTAGGGACCTAATAGCTCCAGTACCCCCTTATCAACCGTTTTAGCTGTTGTGTAGCCAAACTCAAGGAATAGGGCTGCTAACCGTGCGTAGAGACCATCAAAAAGATAGGCTCGGTTGAAAAAGCGATAGAATCCCTTACCTACTTTGGTAGAAAGTAGCCCTATTAAGAAACCAGGGAAATAAGAATAAAGAACTATGAGTAGTAGTGGGGTAAATAGAGCACCTGCTACAGGCAGAATTCTGTTCAATAAAGGAATAGACCATTCACCTTCGATAATATGGTTAGGATGCTGGAATAAGGCATTGCCAAAGATGGCTGAGCCAGGTCCTACAAAGAGCTGCTGGGTTACATAACCAAAGAATAAGCTAAAGAGAGCTAAAATTGCTAAGGGAAGAGCCATTACCAAAGGTGGTTCATGAACAGAAAGGTAATTAGCTTTAGGGCCATTAGGACGACCTAGAAAGGTTAAATAAAGGGAACGAACAGAATACAAAGCTGTGAATGTAGCTGCTACTGTGGAGATCCAATATGCCAGATGTCCGCTTATAGAGTATGCTGCGTATGAGGATAGAATAATTACCTCCTTAGAGTAGTAGCCTGTTAGGAAAGGAAGAGCCATTAAGCTGAATGATCCAATCAACATTAGAACATAACAGAATGGTAATAAAGTAACCAATCCTCCATATTTTCGAAGGTCTTGTTCATCGTTAAGAGCATGTATTACTGCACCTGCTGACAGAAAAAGCAAGGCCTTGAAGAAAGCATGATTTACTAAATGAAAAAGGGCAGCATTGTATTGAGATAGACCGCAAGCCACCATTAACATACCTAATTGACTACAAGTTGAGTAAGCAATCACTCGTTTGAGATCATTTTGGAAAAGACCAGTGGTAGCCGCCATGAAAGCTGTCAAAGATCCGATCCAAAGAAGTAATAACAGAGCCGTTTCACTGTACTCTAACAAAGGAGAAATTCGGAGAAATAAGAATACACCAGCTACAACCATGGTTGCTGCATGTAAAAGGGCTGATACAGGAGTGGGCAAATTGTGTTGAGACTCCTCCTTGAAGGAGTATACGCAGTTATTTTCATAACTGTTCGGACTATATCTTCATTAAAATTATCGATTCATTTTATTAATTCAATCTTTGATTCGGTTAAGCCCACCCTAAGCTTTAAAGAATATTTGTAATGCAATTTATCTAAATTAATAGTCATATTATATCCTTCATAACTCTTAAGTAGATTGAGTTACTTTAAATTCTAAATAACCATTCTTATTAAGAATAAACAATTCATCACCTTCCCTTCTTAGGCTACCTATGCCGCTAAAGGGTTCTGTAAAACCAATATTTGAATGTTGAATCGATAATATTTAATGTTTCCCATTTAGTCTCTGAGGATTATATTTCATTATTGTTTCCTGCGAATTGTCCTACCATTTGGATTTTTCCGAACAAAAATAACTTTTGAGTGGAACAAATAGTTTTAGGATGTTCCCGCATATAGAGAAATTTAAGGAGAGCCTTCTCCGGTTTCTTGGTACATAGGGCAACGTACCGTCGTAACAAGCCAAGGTAAACCAACCCTCCATTGCGTTAGGAAGCCAAGTGTGAAGACCTATTTGAGCACTTTTCGCCATTGCCCCTATTAGTAACCCTAAAGCTATTAGAGTAAATAAAGCCTCATGAATCATTGGAGCGATAGAAAATAGAGTGGAATACTCTAGAGTTCCAAACAGCCAGAATAAGCCGAATAAACCTATTAAGAAAGCCCAATCCCCTACCCTGTTAACCAAGATGGCTTGCAGAGCTGATTTAGTTGCTTGTACTCGAGTAAACCAAAAGCTGATGAGTAAATAGGATGAGATACCTACACCCTCCCACGTTTTCTAGGAGATAGGGAACATATATTTGAATAAAAGATTATTCACTAATTTGATATTCCATTGAAGAGTGAATATAAATAGAGACTAATGCTCTAACTTTATTAGGAATTAAAATAGCCCATTGATTTGGTCTTCTTTGACTCAGAGTACATACTAATTCAATTTTTGATTTAATACAGATACTAACAATTCAACTTCTTCTAAAGTATAACTATTTGTATGGAGTAATAAATCACCATAAGTATTTTTACCTCCATCATTCATTTCAGTTAAATATTCTGAAGGTTTTTCTTTAGGAACTTTTTTAAAAAGGAAGGAATTACATCATCTAGTAAAAGTTTAGTGATCAAAAACTAATCTAGTATTATAATGAGCCTTAGGTCTACTAGCATAGACATCATCTAAATTTAAAAAAGAAGATAGTTTCATTTATATTCTTACTTTTCTTAGAATAATATCTATGTGTTGGTAAAAAACCAATTGGCTAATTGAATAATTTAACAGAGTTTTATGCTAGAAAGAAAACCAAACAAGCCCCCTAGAACCTTATATCTTTCAATATAAGAACGGACTATATCATCACCCTGATATATACCAGGGGCATCACGTTTAGTCTCTGAGGAACCCATTCTTATACGGTTTCCTACTGATTGTCCATTTTACATCCTAATTATTGTTACCATCAAGGTAAATTAGGTTTTAGGATATTCCAGTATATAGTGATATTTAACCATACATCTTACGACATAGGTAGGCTGAGAGGAACCAACCAATGAACATTACTAGAAAATTATCTCCACAGACTAAGAGCAGCATGAAGAATGTAAACATTGATAAGTAGGCAAAAAAACGCTGATGATGTGGATCAGGAGCCATATACCCTATCGAATAGATGTGAACTAGTGCTGAAACTATTAGCACAGGGAGTAGCATTGAAACCGTCAAGCTATCGAACAGAAAGGACCAAGATAGGTCAAGCAGCTCGGAATCTAACCAGGTAGCTAAGGAAACTGTAACTGAGGAACCAGCTAAAGCTACCTCGAAGAATGCTACGCAACTTAGTAAGGAGGCAAGGACCACTGCTAAACAAGCCAAAATATGAACACCTGTTGTACCTAGTTTTCTACCTAAAAGCCCAGAGGCCATAGAAGCTAGGAGGGGTAGAACAATAATAGCAAGGTACATTGTCTTTTGCAATGATTTTTACTTATCATAAATGTCCAATAAAACTGGTCTTCACCAGTATCTTAATATTTATCAAAGGGAGAACCTAAGAAGTGAGGTTGCCTTGGCTCCCCTTGTTCACAGACCTGAACACCCTTTAGGGCTCAAGGGGGAGGTGGGCTCCTTAGGTGTTTGAATCTAAGAAAAAAGGAACTGAAACTAGTAAGAAGACTAAGAATCTAAAAGAGGAGGTAAATCAAATGAAAGAAGATGAGGAAGATCAAAAGACAGAAAGTAAGATAAATCATTATATTTAAATACACGTTTAGAGGCAATGCGTCTGGTTACAGTATTTCGATTAATAGCCAGAGCGGTAGAACAACGTCCAATATTAGGAAAGGTTACAGCTAGTTTAAATCCGGAATTTCTTTAGAAGGAATTACATCGATCTAAAGAAACACGGGGTTACTTCGATAAGGTATACAGGTTTGCCAGTATTATAACTAGGATGTAGGTTGCCTCTCCAACCCCTAGACAGAGTATCTTGACGATTCTTTTCTTTAGCCTCATCAGAATGTTTGAAGCCTAAAGGACTTGCGTTGTAGACTAGTTTAAAAGTATCAAGAGCATTCTGTTCTAAGGCCAAAATCTGGTCCTTGTTGACAGAGTTCAAGAACACTACTATAAGTACAAAAGACTCATGTCCATATTTAAGGAGGGCTGAACGAATGATGGAAGTACATCTTGGACTAGTCTCCCAATAATTGGCTAATCTTTTGGACAAGTTCAGAGAAGATCCAATGTACATTTTACCATTCTGAGTGTTTAACCAAAAGTAAACTCCCCCATTAAACCCCAATTTGAACAATCGGCGTGCAAGTCCTATTATTTCACTTTTAGAATCAAATCAAAATTGTAGATAAACCTAGCAAAAGATGTTTGTTGGGGGGCCCGGACCCTTGAAGGCTACCTTACTACAACTTAACACCAGTTACCAACCCCTACTAACCAACCAGAGATTTAACTAAGAATAAGTGGAATACACACTGTTCCTAATCAAATTTAGTTAGCTTTGTCCGGGGCCAATTTCCAGCGCCTGATGGATAGTTCTTTGGATTTTGTTTAATCCTTAATTTTAGTTAGAGATTTATCTTTAGAAAGAATATACGAAAGACCTTTTACTTGAAAAATAGTTTGATTTTTGATACGATTAAAAAGGGTTGAGGCAGGAACTTTTTTAAAAAGGAACATCCAGAAATGCAGCAGCTCTAAATCTATTAGGGAAAGTAGCACTGAGTTCCAATTTGGTAGAATGAACCTCGTAAAGGTATACCGGAGTCCCTTTGTTGAATCTAGGGCTTCTGTCCCCTGTAAGAGAAGCAGCTATTTTAGCCTTAGTTTCCTCTGTATGAATCGAACCTTCCCTAGCAAATGCAATCTTCTTCTTGTGTTCCACAGAAAGGATCCTTCCAGCCGAATAAATAGCATTGAGTTGTATGTTGTACTCTGGTTTCCAAGTATCCAAAACAAACTGTTCCAACTTAAGAACTCCTTCCTTGTTTGCATTAGGAATAATGAAAAGAACTAAGGTGAAAGAATTATTACCATATTTAACTAAAGCATTGAGAATTATACCAGTTGCACCACAAAGAGAAAAGTAGCCTGCCATTCTATTGTAGAAATTGAGAGTTGAACTTACATAAAAATGACCGTTATTTTGATTTACCCAAAGGTAAATACCCCCCGTTAGTTTATCTTGAGCCTTTCTATTTAAAAAAGCTCTAACCTGATCTTTAGATATCCTAGATAGGTCAAATATCTAATGTTTCATTAAAGAATGGTTTTGATTTTACTTATCATAAATGACCTATAAAATAGGTCTTCACCTATATCTTTAAGAGAAAGGGGGGCCCAAAGGGCCGATTTATTCATTTCAGGGCCAGATTCCTCTAGCCCTACTTTGCTACAACTTAACAGAAGTCGCCAAAATCTCTTGACTCCCCAGAGGCTCTTACTAACAGCAAAGAGAATTCCCTAAACTGCTAGAAAAGCTTAGAAAGTTTCCGATGATTTCAACTTCCCCCGCCTGATGGACAATTAGTGCGCCTTAAAAGTAATTTTCACCGCGCCGTGCTGATGCGCAGATTACTTAGCAATTCCTTCTTCATGAAGACGAGTTTCAGTCTACAATCCGAACCATTATCTTTCGTTCGGGATTATCTCCGGCTCACACCATTGTCTCCCATTGTTAAAGATTTTGTGGCACGTTACTATAGCCCACTCCATAAGGGCCATGAGGGCTTGTCGCCGTCCCCAATTAATGGCACTTTTAGTACCATACCCTATTAGATTGACTTTCAAAAGAGTCTAGACTGTAGCTACTAGGCTACTAAATTAGTTTGTGGAAACAATTTTTGAAGCTCATTAATAGTGTAGTTTATGTTAAAATGAAAGTAAGTATAACTAACAGGAGGGGTTTCGTTCGTTAGCGGAATTAACCTGACACCTCGCGGCACGAACTCAAGACAGCCATGCAACACCTGTGTAACATACAAGGAGTGGTAAGGTTTTTCGCGGAGTATCGATTTAAACAACATGCTTCACTGCTGGTCTTTAAGGCCGTCTAGACGTTTGGGTTTCAAAGTTGCCTTCATACTCCCCAGGCGGGAGGCTTAATGCCTTCGCTTCTAGGATGAGAATTATCCTTTAAATTGAGTTAAAGGAAGAATCCCAACCTATAGCCTCCATCGTTTAAGGTGTGGACTACGAGGGTATCTAATCCTCTTCGCTCCCCACACTCTAGTCTCTCAGCGTCAGTGGTTACTTAGAATAGGGCCTTCGCCATAGCGGTCTTCCAGGGATCACCGGATTCTATCCCTACTCCTGGAGTTCCCTGATTCCCCAATTCCACTCTAGCTTGCTAGTTGTAATACTTTTTACCTTTACAAGCAGCCTACAGACACTTTAGGCCCATTCAAGACGGATAACGCTAGCCCCCCTCGTATTACCGCGACTGCTGGCACGAGGTTAGTCGGGACTGATAGGAGAGTTAACTCATTATGCTCCTCTCCGATAGGATTTTTACAGAATTAGGTATGACCCTTCGTAGTTGGCTGGATCAAGGTTGCCCTCATTGTCCAATATTCCTCACTGCTGCCGAACATTTTTCGGGTGACCCTTATTTCAGTGCCACTGTGGTTGGTCGTTCTCTCAAACCAACTAAGCATTATAGACTTGGTAGGCCATTACCACCACCAACTATCTATTACTAAATAGGCTCATCTACAGGCGGAAAAGTTCCTTTCTTTTAAATTATGGGCATTCAACCCTTCCTATAGGAAGATTCCTATTTATTACTCACCCGGTCGCCATGAAGACAGAATAGAAGTCTTCATATGACTTACATGTGTAACCCACTAGATAGCGTACTCCTGAGCCACGTCTAAGCTCTTACATAAGTATGTCATAGTCTAAACGATCTATAACGGGTTCAATCTATGAAATCGCTGCGGATTTACCGAATATAATTAGAAACAAAATTGTAGAACTTCTAAACTTCTTCTTTGATGAGAAAGAGAGTTAAAAGGGGTAAGGGGTAAATGGACTAAGTAAAGAAACTTCATCAAATGGAACTCCTTCTGCAGCACCTAATACAATTAATGGCAAAAATCTTAGACTTATTTAGAGTCACCAGTTTGGTAGGATTTAGAGATAGCCCAGCAGCTGCATAGTATATGAGAAGTTTGACTTTAGTTGAGGAATAAGACTATTCGCTACTATGATTTGGTAATAGTTAGTAGCACTGAGGGATAGGCTTGTTTGCTTGCTCTCCTACAATAGTGAGCTTCATGATCCGATATTTCAATGTAGTGGTGGGAGTAAGAATGATTATCCGGGTAGGAGGGATAACTATCCATAGTTCCATATCAACTCTCCTAATTTAGACTAGAATCAGTTTTAGTATCTGGGCAAAATCCAATAGAAATAATCACCAGGGGCTCAATTACCTGAGCAAATCTAAACCTTAGCCATATTATGTGAGACTAGCTATAACAAGAGGAATATAGTGGGCTAAAATACCAGGGTAATATTATTATAAATCTCCTAATTAGCTAGATACCAAACCAACCTCGCACGGTGGGAGGATAAATACCTTAAAGATGCTGGCTCAGAAGAGGTAAAATTCCAATTTGAAACCGTTAATTATCATACGAGAGTAAGCGGTAACGGCAGAAGCTATAGCCACATTGGTATTCCCCGGTAAATTGTCTAGTAATTGAGTTAAAATTTGAGGTTTAGCATTTATTGTTGTACTATTTACTGTTTTAGAAGTATAACTAATTAGGATTAAATTCCCTAAGTACTTTTCATCTAAGATATTATAATTTGCTACCAATTTCTTATAACCAACTTTATCAACTATTGCAAATGCTTGATTAATGGTTTTCATTCCAAATCGACCATACATGCTATTCATCAGCAGCTTAGCTATATTTCTTATGGTAGGTTTACCATCCTTCTGGGCTTGAATTTTCATTTCATTCAATTGTGTAATTAAGTCTTTAAATGTGTTGGCCCCTCTTTGGAAAGAATAAGCAAGTTTAATTGAAAGTAATTCATACCCATTCTTCAAGGCAAATCTAAGTTCTTCAGAAAAGAAGAATCCCGAAAAGGTTCCAACTGGACAGATCAGCCTACCTTTTAACTTAATTGGAAGTAACCCAATATAACCGGCTGGGGTAATAGGACAGGGCGCTCTTATAGTTGCTTCAACAAACCCAAAGAATGTATAGTCATCTTCTAAGAATCCTTCTACTGTTAAGTTTATTAAATTAGGTTTTCCAACTGGCATAGGTTTGCTCATTGCAGTTGGGTATAAGGAGTTAACGTCATAATAGTAGCCTTCTCCAATTAGGTGAGGGCGATATACATCTACAATTCCTCCTAAGTACGATTCCCTTAATTTAGTATCTAAACTAGTATGTGAAAAGTCATACACCTTTAATAATTCTTTATTTAAAATAGGTAATTGAACCGTACGCCAAATCTTAAAAGCTGTTGAAGGGGCGGATAAGACAGAAAGGGGATCAATTGGGAATTTACTAACTAGAGTTTCAAAGAAAGCAATAAGTATTTGAAACAGGGATTTTGTGTCACCCATAATATATTGTTCTGATACAGCAAGGTATGACCAAATTTTCTCTTTAAATTCAAGGACCATTTCCTCATAGTCTTTCTGTGAAGTTCTCTTTGGTTCAAAGAATTTGTAAGTAGGTATAGAACCCTGATAAAGAATAGTAGATCTTAGATCCCCTTTCCAAAAGTAGTGGGGAAAATGTTCTTTCTGGGTCTCTACTTTCCAATCCTTGGCTAGTTTTGCTAAAGCACCAGGAAGTATTCTAATTGAGTCCTTTATTGTTAGTAGAGTAACTAACTCCTCTCCCCTTCTTTGTTTGATAATTAAACACATTACCTCCCCATTATTTATCATTGGCTCGAATTCATAACCTGGTAAGTTAAATAAGGAAGCCATTGACAGGATGCTATCATACCCGCCCCAATTATGGAAGTAACATATCTTACGAGTATTGTTGTGAATTAAATCAATCCAAAATTGTTCTAGCATTATATTAGTGTCATAACCATAATTTGAGATATTAAAGATACTATGCCGTGACTCATTATACCAAGCGGCCATATAAATTAAATTCTTACCTGTATTTGGATCTATGGTTGCCTCTAAATCAGCAGTAACTATTTGCTTTTTAAAGTCTTTATGTTTCTCAACTTTTTCTAAGGTTGTAATTTCCATTAATCGTTGTTGTTCTATAGAAATCTTTTTTCCTTTGAGGAACTAGGGTGTAGAAGAAGTTATAAAAGTATAAATTGGTTCTGGTCAGACTGAGACGACTCAGTGGATAGTTACTTCTAAAACTGATTGACTATACCACTTCCGATATTAGGTGCAACTTGGGGAGGACTCCATTATAGATTTGAAGAATATTCGCTATAGGTGATACTAAATACTTCTCTATTTACACCCGCCCCCTATCTACCTTTCCTATCCTTATCTAGGAGTAGAGTGACTAAGCTTAGTTCTCCAAAGTCTATTTTAGCTGATAGCTGCCAGTGGGGGCAAATATTTTGTGTTTGTTCCTCTGTAATAATTTCATGTTTTGTTAAAGAGGGGTGCATCCCAAATCTTCCGTACATGGAGTTCATTAATAACTTAGCTAAATTCCTAATTGTGGGTTTACCTTCTTTCTGTGCAGAAATTTTCATGTCATTTAAAGTCTCTATTAATTGTAAGAAAGTATTCTCTCCTTTTTGAAATAGATAAGCTTTAGTTATTCCAAGTAAGGTGTATCCATTATTTAACGCAAAGCGTAACTCTTCTGAGAAGAATAGCCCACTGAAGGTTCCTCCAGGGCAAATTAATCTGCCTTTAATTTTAATTGGAAGTAGCCCTATATACTCATTTACTGGTGCAATTAGGTTGCTTCGACAAAGCCGTAGAATTCACCTTGTAAAAATTGTTCTATGGTTAAGTTAACTTGCGTGGGTCTTCCAACAGGCATGGGTTTGCACATAGCCGTGGGGTACAAACTGTTGACATCATAGTAGTATCCCTCTCCTTTTAGATGAGGCCGATAAACATCAACTATACCCCCACAATAAGTAGACCTTAGTTCACTGTCTAAGTTATGACTTAAATCATATACCTTTAAGTTCTCTTTATTTAATATGGGCAGCTGCTGAGTTCTCCAAATTCTAAAGGCAGCGGAGGGCGCAGAATATACCCTTAAAGGTTCTATGGGAAATTTGGAAATTAAAGTTTCAAAGTATTTGATTAGCACCTCATAAGTTGCTTTAACATCTCCCATAATGTACTGTCTAGAAACTCCTAGAAAGTTCCAGTCTTTCCTTTTTTAAAATCGATGTAATTCCTTTTTAAAAAAGTTCCTTTCAAATAATTTTACCATTTCTTCATAGTCAGCTTGACTTGTTCTTTTAGGCTCAAAATATGTATAAGGTGGAATAGGACCGGAATATCTAAGGGTAGTTTCTATACAATCTTTCCAAAAGTAGTGTGGGAAATGATCCTTCTGAGTTTCTGCTCCCCAATCCTTTGCTAATTTACTTAGAGCACCAGGTAAGATTCTTATTGAGTCCTTTATGGTTAACAGAAGTTTATTCTTTTTACCAAATACTTTTATTGATATGATTTCCCCGTCCTTCATGATTGGACTAAAAGTGTAAGGTAAGTGAAGAAGAGCAGGTAAAGAAAGAATGGCATCATAACCTCCAAAGTTATGGAAGAAGACTGTTCTCCCTGTATTTTCATTTATAAGACTGATCCAGAATTGCTCTAACATTGTGTTTGTATTATATCCCCATTGTGTAATATCTAGGATTCTATAAGTCTCACCATTGTACCAGGCAGCCATGTATACATGGTTTTTGCCATTAGGTTTTATTAAAGCCTCTAGGTCAGCTACTGCTATTTTATTTTTTAAATCAGGGGTTTCCTTAGTAGGTGTTAAAGTTTCTATCTCTGGTATGTTTTCAATTTCAGAATTTGGATTCTTTTCTGCCTCCCATTCAGCCTCAAGCTTAGCTAGCTGTTCCTTAGTTAGGAAAGGTGAAAAGCCTAGGTTCTCCTTAGCTAGTTCCTCCTCTCTTCTCCTTGGTATATAGTTAACTAGTCCACTTTAGCTCTAAACCTGTACTTAGAGCTATTTAGCTTTCCTAAATAGTTACCTCCTTAACTTAGCTTTAGCTAACCAATTAACTTACGAGTAACCTGACTAAGGAACTAATTAGCTAACAAGTATTAATTAAGTTAACAAGGTAGCTAGGTAATTTAGTTTGGTAGCCTAGTATCCTGGTCTAGTAAAGGTATGAAGCTAACTCGGCCCTCTAGTGGCTACCTATGCCGCCCGAGGGTTTTGCTAAACTTACTTATTCTGATAGCTTATTTTGCTCAATGAGATAGCATACAGTGGCTGATTCTTTTTTGTCAATGGCTAAACCAAATAAGCTCAGAATTAACTGTAGACTGTGCTACTCAATCAGCTCTTGCATAACTTCTAAACCTAACTCTATTGCTAAGCAAGAAGAAAGAAACCTATTAACCTCTTAACCTCTAGTTAACCTAGTTATCAATACTTATCTGCCTTAAGCTATTTATCAACTATCAACCTAGAACTAGTGCTACTCCAATTACTAAGGGGCTGGCAGGGGGCTCCAACATTACCCTCTCTACTATACCAACCAATAGCTTATACAACTTCAACCAATTACTACCAAACTTTTGCTTTTGATAATACTAAGTCATTGTTTGAGTGCATTATATCTTCCCAACAAGCTCAGGCAAGTTTATATTTACTTACATGATTAGAACTGTTCTCAAACAACTCATGGATAAGAGGAGCATGGATAGGAACACGAAGACACCAGTTAACTTGTTTCTGATGAAGCTGGATTAAGAAGTCATAAAGGTTGATGTACTCGTCCTCTCCTAGATGAGTAAAAAGCGTATCTACAAAGAGTAAGTCATCAGGGTAGATGCTAGGCAGTAAGTCAGAAAGAATTCTGTCCCTTACCAGCGAGATAGCTACCTACTATATTCCTTCAATCATACCTATGCTTCCATACAAACTAGCTAACCAATTAAAAAGGTATTAAGGTAAATAAGTGTCTCCCTCCTTTTAAGCTTCCCATTATAGCTTACCCTACCTTCCTTACCAAGTAATGATCGATGGGGTCTAGAAGTTTAATTGAAAAGGAGCACCAGCTATTCCTAGTTAAGAGAAAGGTTTATTACCCAAGGCCTAGAAGGTAAAGATTGAAACATTGCCGGAGACAATCTGGTTAGTATAAACCCAGTAATCTTCCATCTCCATAATTCTAAACAAATTATTGATAATAAAGACTACCCAGCTAACTTTAAGTGAGACCAGAAAACAACACTTATTATTGATGGAAAAAAGCAAAACGTTCCCTAACTTTTGTATTATCGGAAAAGATTGAGCAGAAAATAAACTTCATACAGTCGAATTTAGAAGATATGTTTGACGATAGTCTTACTTAGGTAGAGAAGCTAGAGTAGCTCTAGTATAAGAGATATCCCTTATCCATAAGTAACTAGTACATATCAAATCTTACCTAATCTGGACTACTACTCTTATTTTTCTATGATTAATTAATACTCAAAGGTTGAGGGGGTGATCTATGGATCAATTCATGAAATACTAGTCTTTATAGCTATACCTCTGAATAGAGCTCTCAACATATTGAAATGGACTACTAAGAAACAAATCAATCTACCATATTTGAATAGATTCTTAAGATATGAGTAAGTTTAGAGGATGGGAGATTTATAACACTAAATTAGACTAAGTAGATTTTAAACAAAATTGGAGTGGAGGGGTTTTCTTCTAATTCCTTACTTCTGATAATAAGCAACTATAACAAGAAAAGGCCTATGCAACACCCATCTTCTACCCAACTAAGTGAAGCAAATAACTAGCAAATTAGATGAAATAATTTGTTTCCTCCCTACTTTCTAATGACTCAGCTAAGTAAAATAATCTAAGGTAATAATAGAAAAGATAACCAAATAACTAAGTAAAGTGATAGGGATGGGAGTGTTTTGACTTTGATTTAACGTTAATAACTAAACTAGAACTTACCCTATTAGCTAAACTAGTAGACTAAGAATAATCTTAATCTAAGACCCAATGAGAAAACTGCTCTAAATCCGATGTTCAAGTACGGGATGACCAGGACTCGAACCCGGATGAGGACCTCTAGAGTTTCACCTCCTAGGTCCATTCTGAGTGACAATCAGATTGCTTTACCATTAAGCTACCACCCCATAAAGAATGCCTATCTATGACAAAAAGTATGCTTATTCTTCTCGTGGAATTGAAAGCTAGAGAGTAAATTATTAAAGGCAATCAATGACCAGAGAGTAAAACCACTTTTCATTTTCCTCTTTTTCTTAAAATTCCCCTATCTACCTAACATTTAGAAGTAAGTTACTGCCTCTCTGTTGTGATAATTCTCCTTATTTCTCTTCTTTCTTAAATCCAGAAGGTGACTTACCAAAGATGTAAGTTATGAAAAGCCTCTATAATATTATTTAGAAAACCACCTATAATTGGTATTCTTGAAGTTGCATCCTCAACAACATCTAAGGTTTCAGTTGTAATTGTTTGATTGATACCAAGAGGAAGAGTAATTAGACCAAGAAAACTAGACACAAGTAGGGGTCACTCCCTTAACCTTTCCTTATATCTTTATATTTATGATTGATACAAAGTAGAAGCTAGAGGGTCTGATTTCGGACGGACAGGGATTTGAACCCTGGAATGCGATAAGCATTAGCCCATTTCAAGTGGGGCGCCTTTAACCAGACTCAGCCACCCGTCCCAAGCTAAAACTTCATCTCAAAACCCATAGGCTAATAGGGGAACTCCAAATAAACAAAGGGAGGCTTGGATTTACTGACGTGTTTACTACATGAGCAAAGACCTAGATAATCTTGTACTACAACCTTTAGTGTTGTCCTCTCTATGAATAGTTTTAAACAAGAGGTAAATACAGCACAGTATCTCTCTAGTGTTATCACCATAAATGCCTTAACGAGAAACTAGATGTTTCACCTTTCCACAAAGGAATGATTAAGTAATGAAATATCATCCAGGGGATTAAGTGCTCCTTGTTTAGCAGCTGACATTTTAGTTTCTTCAGAATGGGTTTTACCAAACATAGAGTTATTAGATCCTCTTCTAGTTTCCGACATTAACTGTCGAGTTTCAAGAGAGTGAGTTTTTCCTAAATGAGCAGCTCTGAGTTTAGCTCTTGCTTCAACAGAAAGAGAGATCCCTAATGTAGAACCCGCAGTAGGACTTAAATTATACTTAGGACAAATAAGATCAATCCAATACTATTCCCGCTTCAATACTTCTCTAGGTTTCCAATATTATGAAACAAAAGTTGATATTTCCATACTTTACTAGAGCTCTAATTAAGGGGGAGTTAGATCTGCTAAAAAGGTTGCATATAATCTAAAAGACGTTGTCCTAGTTTTATAGAACTACCTATATACACTTTGTTAGTCACCTTACAAATCAGAGCATATATTCCTGAAGAGTCCCTATTTTCTAGAGAGATATAAGGCTTATCTGTATATGGAGAGAAGTAAATCCTTTTAGCATAAAGTAAGATTGTCAAAACTCTTGAATTTTAACTATCGCCGAAGACGTCTAGTGTTGTTTTGTGTCAATAAAATGGTATTGGGGGGGGGGAATTTTAAGATATTAATAAAATAGATAAAATGTAATTATTATGTTCCATAAAGAAGAAGGAAAGCCATCATTAAGGCGAATAGAGCCAAGGCTTCCGTTAAGGCAAAGCCTAAGATTGCATAAGAGAAAAGTTGAGGACGAAGTGAAGGGTTTCTAGCTGTAGAAATAACAAGGGAAGCAAAAACTATCCCTACTCCTACTCCAGCCCCAGCTAAACCTATGGTTGCTAATCCAGCACCAATTATTTTTGCAGCAGCTAGCATATAGTTACAGAAACTTCATGTCGCCGAAGACGTCTAGGAAACTAGAGTTGTTTTGTGAACTCTTAGAGCCTTCTTACTAATCAAGTCATTAGGACTCTAGGAAAAATCTAGGGTGAGGCTACATCTAAGGAAGATTAAGACTCCCCAAATCTTAGATAAATATAACACCTTTTTAGGAAATAGTTCTTTCCATGATTGGATACTTTCTGATTATAATACTATTAAATATAAATAGAACTGATAAATACACCCTTTATAATTTTAAGAAGGAAAATCAAGAATTTGGAATAGGGAATAATGTACCTATAGCAGCAACGGTTACTAGCTACTCAAGAATGATCATTAATGAATATAAATTATTAGCTTTAAAATTAGGTTATGAATTGTTTTATTCGGATACCGAATAGCTTAATGATTAGTGGACAATTACCTGAGGAGTATATATCATCAACTGTATTAGGCAAAATGAAACTAGAACATCAATTTAAAGAGGCATTCTTTGTTATGCCCAAAGTCTATTATTTAGATTATGGCGATAGCCAGGTTTATAAATGCAAAGGCTTCCCTGGCGACTTAACAAGAGCAGATTTTGAAGGACTATACAATGGAGAAACACTTGACTTAAAAGTAACCAAATGGTCAAAGGACAGAGTAGAAGGTAAAGTATTTATTAAATCTGACCTGCCCTACAAAGTTTTTGATTCCCTTTAGCAATCTTAGATTATTCTTAATCTTTGGTCTATACCTTTGCAATCATTTATAAGTGATCATTTGCTCAGGGGTAGGGATCACTATCCCTTATGCTACCCTACTATAATCCTATATCCTTTATTCTTTTAGCAAAATAGAGAAGGTGACAAGGAAGTAGGAAGGGTAATTAAGGTGACTCCTTAGTTATAATGGGTAAGGGAAAGCTAAAAGGTAAAGGTAACTTCCCTCCCTTACTACACTCTCATTAAATCTGCAAAGGAGTAGCTACAATTATCTATTCTCCTTACCTACTAGCCTAAGCTTAGTTAGCTAACCTATAGCATTACACCTTATCTTTACCAACTTATTAACCATTAACACTCACCCACTAAAAATAAAAGACAAATAAAACAATTAATTAGGTCCTTGATAACTTAGAGTATTATTAACATTTATCAATTATGTCTAAAGTAAATAAGTAAGTTAGTCAAGTTTTTCTAGAAGGAATTACATCGATCTAGAAAAACCAACCTAGAGAACTTGGCTAGGCTATGCTTCTGCTCCTCTAGTTTATCTTGTCTATCTTTAGGCTATTTCTTATTATTCTAAGTTTTAGTTAACTAGTTTGAATGAAGGTAAGGAGTCAAGGAGGGAAGCCTATCTATTTACTTATTTAGGTAAAGCTAGATTACTTTATCAAGTTTGATTAACGGAAGGAGTCATTTAAGGAATCAAGGTGAGCTACTATTTTGATTGAGTTATGGTGGTAAGGGAAGCAGGGAAAAAATAGAATAGTAATTTCATTGAGTTAGGATCCATGGGATTCGAACCCATAACCTTAGCGTTATCAACACTACACTCTAACCAATTGAGCTAGAACCCTTACCTGGAGACAGAAAAAAGAAAAGAGAAGTTCAAAGTGAGACCTTTTGGTGGACCTTTAAAGTAGATTCTTTGAACAGCACTAATTCAATTACTCCGAGCTCTTTCTTTTTGTCACCCTAGTAATAGCAACCAGGGGCTGTTTAAGAAAGAAAAAACTATGCGAGAGTTATGAATATTCTTGAAATGAAACGTTGAAGCAGTTGAGGAAGAAGTCTCTTGGAAGCCAAGTAGATCAAGAGAGATAGTAGAATCAGACCAAAAGACAGTTGGTTTATAAAGTAAAAAGGAACTAGTTGAGGCATAAACATTACTTGATTGTTTGGTTTCCTATACCACGTAGTCGCCAAGAGTTTGTTACACTACTCCACTTCCGAACCTACCCTTACTCCTTGAAAAATACCTATAACGGAAATTCATCAGAGATATCATCAGAAGACGGACATATTGGAAAATGCTGGAAAGAAATAATGACTCTTTACAATTAGATGTAACCCAAATCCTTCTTTTTTACCTTCCTTTTTTAGAAAGGAATTACATCGATTTATTTTCTTTAGAAGGAACTACGTCGATCTTAAGAAAATTTTAAAAAAGTTACATAGAAAAACATCAAGTATGAATCCCTGCTATAATCTAAAGGGATTTTGTGGAATGATATAACGGGCGTGATAAACTCCAAATGGTGAGAAGAGAACTTGATTTTCTCTAGAAAAAATTGAGATTGCTCCAATTTCAGAGTTGTTAGAGGTATAGTAACTTGGGCACTAGTTTATAAGTAAAGAATTTAGCTAGGTTATAAGAGATAGTTCAGGTATGGTATTCTTAAGCTAGTTACCACATATACCTTCCCTATTCTTCTCTAAATATTCCCTATACTGTAATCTACTCATTAGTCTATTTCTTAAAGCATGGAAGCAAGAAAGATAGAATACTCTACCCTAACTTTAGCCCTAATCCTTTTTAGGTTCCTACTTTTTGGCTACTCCATCAGTAGCATCGTATAGTATACAGTTTTCCCCTATTCTATACTCTTAATTACTAAATCTAGCTCTCACTACTACTTCTACACCTCTGTTAATAAGGGGTAAGAGAGTTCCTATCTTCCCTAGCTATCCTCCATAGTTACTTAATCTATTTTTGTAACATAATTGAAAAAGGAGTTGATTAACATACTTACCCTTAGCAACCTTATTAAATGAACTATGGCAAGTTAGCTCAGAATACGGCTAGAGGGATTTGAACCCTCACGGTATTACCCACGTGATCCTAAGTCACACTTGTCTGCCAATTCCAACATAGCCGTGTTTTCAGTGTGGCAAATAATTCTTTGAACATAGAACGATTTATAATGACAGAAGTTTGGTTTTACGGCACTCATATCCCCTAACAAACTCCCGACTATTACCTCATGCTGCTCAGGGGGGAATTTTGAGAAGAAAGCCATAGTAAATAAGATTCAAGAGAGACAGATTCAATAACGATAGGCATACCATAATGAAGGACACCACAGAGCTCTGAACACATTCCATAAAAGACACCCTCACGGTTTATGATAGCTGAGGTTTGATTTAATCTCCCGGGAAGAGCATCAAGTTTAAGACCAAGGGAAGGAACAGCAAAAGAGTGAATAACGTCACGAGCAGTTACGATAAAGCGTATGTGGGTATCTACAGGAAGAATTACCCTATTATCAACTTCAAGTAAACGTAATTGTCCTGGTTCTAGATCTGTATCAGGTATCATATAAGAGTCAAACTCTATAGTTTCACCTGTGTCATTGACATAATCACTATACTCATAGGTCCAAAACCATTGGTTTCCTATAGCCTTAACAGTGATGACTGGATCTATAACCTCATCTAAAAGATAAAGAAGCTTGAAACTAGGGAAAGCAATAGCAATCAGTACAAGTGCTGGTGTTATAGTCCAAATAAGCTCAATAAGTGTTCCATGATTATGGTATTTATGTACAATCTGATTATGGTTGCTATTGAACTTACGGATTGTTGAGCCTAGCATCCAGCCAACACCTAGTAGTATAATTACAAGATAAAACATTACCTGATCGTGCAATTCTACGATACCCTCGATCGATGGTGATCCCCCGTCTTGAAATCCTAATTGCCATGGCTGAGGTGCATCATTGTATGCTACTTTTACCATAAAAATGGTATCGAATAGAAATTTAAGCATATTAGTAATTTGATTTAAGAGCCCTTAGATGTAGAGAGAAAGAAACTAAGCGAGATGATCCTTACGGTATGAATGGTAAGGGACTGCGAGATGAAATCTATGAAACCAAAATTTGAGGATTTGCCAAGGCAGAGCATCCTCTATTTATAGTCCAAAACTTAGAAAATTATGGCTAAAGTACTGATCCCTACCCTCGAGCTCTTTAGGAGAAACAAGAAGGTTTGCATCGCTAATTTCCCCTTTTTTATCACTGGAAGCTAGTCCCAAGGGAGAGTTGGAAAGTTCTGACATCTCTAGTACGGCCTTAGGTAAAATGAAGTTAGAACATATTTTTAGAGAAGGTATATTTTTAATGCCGAAAGTTTATTATCTTGATTGTGGAACTGAAGAAGTCTTTAAATGTAAAGGTTACTCCGGTAAATTAAATAGAAATCATTTTATGATATGAAGGTAAAACATTGGATTTATTAGTAACTAAATGTACAACTAGCTAAGCTATTCCTCCTTACCTCAATAGGTCATAGTTCTATTGTTCCTTTAGGTTAAAGGTATGTAAGGCAGCTAAGAAAGTTCCATAGCACTGGGGCCCTCTAGTGGCGCACAGAGGGTTATAGTTTCTTTCCTATTTTTCTTGGAATTTGTTCTTTCTTCTCTCCCTATTCTAGACTACACGGGCTTGGTCGGACTCGAACCGACATCTTTCAACGTGACAAGTTAATTGTTTTTCCAGTTAGACCACAAACCCTTTGAAAAAACGAACATCTCGTTTAGGTTGCCTTGGCTCCCCTTGGCCTGATCTCCTTAGGAAGCAGCCTGCTACGACTCAGGAGACTACACAGGTAGCGTACTGTGGAAGCCAAGGCTATTCAAAATAATAAGTTTAAGCCCAATCCCATAGAGTACCTTTTAACTGAGTATGTGGGGGTTCGAACCCCAACAAAACCGCTTAAAAGGCGGCTGCTCTACCTTTGAGCTACATACTCCTCATCTCTATAAGGACAGATTCACCAAAATAGAACGACTCCAACTGAAACAAGAGCTACGATTCTTACAAGTTAAATAAACTCCAAAATGCATCTTGTGCTTTAATGCAGCTAGTATTTGCTTGGTTCTATAATGAGCCGGGTAGCGGAATCGAACCACCATACCTCGTTTACAAGACGAAAGCTTTACCATTAAGCTAACCCGACAACCAATAGGTTTTATTGATTGAGTGGGATCATAGATTCTTGTAGCGGAAAAGGAGGGAGTTGAACCCTCAAGGACTATTTAGTCCCATAACTTAGCAGGTTATCGCCTTAACCCATTCGGCCTCTTTTCCTAACTCGGACCCTCTTAGGCTACCTATGCCGCTAAAGGGTTTCTAAGCCCCCCACCCCAGGCTAACAAGTGATGAAATAAGAAAGAAGGTAAGGTTAACTTTTAGAGGACTCCTCCGGCCTTGAGCCCTAAAGGGCCCTTTGGTCCTACGGCCAAGGTTTGATTACAGAACGATCTGGTAAAACCAAGTTGCTTAACAATTAGTAACCCGAGGCTAAAAGCATTACTGCTATTACACCCAGGCCCTATCAATAGGGTGGTCTACCCTAAGTTTCAAAGGAAGTATAGAGGAGTAGTTTCCTGCTTGATATGGTTTCAGCAGTTATCTATTCGTGACGTAGCTTTCCAGCCATACCATAGCTTTATTAGCTGTTGATAACTGGTAAACCAGAGGTCACTCCATTTAAGTCCTCGCGTACTAAAAATAGCTTCCTCCTTACTTCCAACTCCCTCCAGTAGATAGAAGCCGTACTGACTCGCGTCGTACTTAACCCAGCTCACGTACCCTTTTACTCGGCGAACAGCCGAACCCTTAGAACCTTATACTGCTCTAGGATAGGATGAGCCGACATCGCTTTGTGTTATTCTAACTGTCTCCGGTTAGTTCAGACTATATCATCACCCATTAGGGTGCAGGCGTGTAGTCTTTGAGGGGCGATGAACAATAATCCACGCTTCCCTGCCGATTGCCCAATCCTCAAGATTATTACCCTCCCTTTTTTAAGAAGGAACTACGTCGATCTAAAAAAGTCGATAAAAAGGTACTGAGGTTCTTAGGGTATTCCAGCATACAGCCTGTGCTTTCCACAAGGTTATCCTTATGGTGCCCCGATGTTGCAAAAACAATCTTAACACCATGTTTAAAATGACTTTTAACTTACTTCTAAGTTTGGTGTGATTGTGCGTTAATACGAGGTGCCAACCCCCCCAGTCAATATGGACTCTCGTGGAGGATCAGCCTGTTATCCCTTGAGTAGCTTTTATCCGTTGATCGATGAACATTCCATGATGTATCACCGGGTCACTATGCCCTAGTTACCTATACCCTTTATACCTAATTACCCCTTCTTCCATTCCTTTACTACTTTAAACAAAACAAACTTGTTCCACAAGTGCGCTGCACTGTGAACCAAGGCTAACAAGTGATGAAATAAGAAAGAAGGTAAGGTTAACTTTAGCCGTGAGAGACCTGATATATGAAGGGGTAAATAGAAAGGGTTTTACCTGATAGACTTGTAGGTCTCACAGTCAAGCATGCTTATACCATTGCGCTTATTTAGGCTCACCATAGCCATAGAGAGGTTTCCAACCTAGCAAAGCACACCTTCGGACTCCTCAGTTACTTTAGGTGAGGATTGCCGCCCCAGACAAACTGCCCACTAGCCAGCATTTATAGTGAAACCTACTACAAAGATCAAGGTATCTCGTCTAGTCGACTCCCTTTGTACCTTAGTAGCGGTTACACACTAACTAGTTGCAGTCAAGCTTCAAAGGGTCTTCTCGTCTAGCTGGAGGTAATCCGCATCTTCACGGATAATTCAATTTCGCCGAGCTCGTCTTGGAGACAGTGGGAGCTTCGTTAACTATTCATTCATAGACTTTCACCGATGATAGGACTATATCTTCAACTATTAATAGAACAATAGGTGCTTCCCATATAGTCTCTGAGAATCCTCACTGATCTTATCCACTTTCCAAAGTTTGCTTCTTAAGTAATTAGATTAGTGGTTTTCTGCGAATTGTCCATTGTTGTATCCTTAGGTTTTTTACTATTTGTTTTTTTAAATCGATGTAATTCCTTTTTAAAAAACTCAAGTTGAATTTTTGCCTCGTAAACCATTAAGGCAAGGGGAAATCCAATGAGTACCTAAAGGCTTTAGGAGTTTCTCGCATATAGGGAAGTTAAAATATGTATGGTCACCCACACATTCGGCTTAACTCTATTAAACCTTTCATGCGGGACATCATTTAAATGCCAAGGAATTTCGCTCTACCCTAGTAAGTAAGGGTTTGGACTATATCTTACTATTTGTTAGGAGTCTCATATTTTCTATTGTAATTCATACAACCCTTGATTTGAACCCAATTGTTTCATAGGGAAATTGATACAACAGCCTAACAACTAGAACCACGTAAAGTCTCTGAGGATCCTACTCAGCAAACAATTTCTTGCCTGCCTTTTGTTTCCTGCTGATTGCCTATTGTTATATACTCAAGATTGTCACCATTTAGGTACTTAAGTCTTTAAAGGTTTCCAGCACATAGTGGTTTGCAAGCGTGTAGAATTCACGCCAGGGCAGAATTTCGCTACCTTAGGACCGTCAAGGTTACAGCCGCCATTGACTAGAGCTTCCTTTGCCATCCTAAAACGGCTTAGTTGATCATCTAGCATCGGGCAGGTATCAGACTCTATACATCCACGCTAGTGTTAGCAGAGTCCGGTGTTTTAAGTAAACAGTCGCGCCCCCCTGTTTAGTGCCGCCACTTATTAGTGGCACCCCTTCTCCCGAAGTTACGGGGTCATTTTGCCGAGTTCCTTCAAGACGATTATCTCTACGCCTTAGTATGCTCTACTTGCAGACCTGTGTCGGTTTAGGGTACGGTTTTAAGATTTATTCTGTAGGGCTCTTTCCCGAACCTTACTCTTTGAAGTATACCTCTAATTACTTGAAGGTAAACTTATAAGGAAGGTTACTGCCCTATAGAAGAGTTACTCATCGGAACTAATTTGTTACTCTGAACCTTAGAGGCCGCTGCTTTAATCATCTAGGTATAGACCTTACAAATGAAACCCTTCTGCTTTCGGCGAAGAGGGAATTACCCTCCTTTTAGGCTACTCATGTCAGCATTCTTAGCCCAGCTATGTCCACCGGCTCAATGAGCAAGCTTCATTCCATTTGCTGGGTATTCTGCTACCCCTAGAATTTTACATCTAGGACAGGGTTTCGGTGAGACAGTGAAGAAACTGCCACTCCCTCCATATCCAAAGCTGGAACAGAGAGACAACTACTATAGACCCGTTACATTTTTGGCGCCCTCACCAGGCAATATTCCCTTTTTACAGGGAGGCTCAGACCACTGAGCTGTTACGCTATCGCTAAAAGGTGGCTGCTTCCACAATATTATATCATGATTTTTCAACCATGTTTAGACCATATCATACTAAATTACAGGTATTTATCAAACCCGGTCCCTCGAAGGCTACCTATGCCGGGTTTTCCGTTAAGGATGTAATTCCCTTAGGAAAACCTAAGAAGACACAAAAAAAGATCCATTAGCTTGGACTAACCCACTAATGTAATTAGGATTGAATAGCATTTCTTATTGACTTCTAAGTAACCTGTAGTTTGGTTTTGGCGTGTGGTCGTTGAGGGGTTAAAATATTGAACTTCCCTGCTGATTGCCCCTATATTAGAATTATTGGTAAAGGATAATACCATCTAACATTTATCAGGGTATTCCAGCATACAGCCAAATTGTTATCCTTATGAAATATGAAAGGATAGGCCTGGAAACCAAGCCCACTTTGTGGAGAGACACTGGAGAGGACTGCCTTGTGTTCACTCAGTAGCTTGTTAGGGACCTTCACACCTGTTCTGGGCTGTTGCCCTTTTGACGAATCGCCTTATCACGATACGTCTGATTGCCCATCATTGTATACTATACATTTCCGGGGTTAGAAGCCATCGATAGAGCCATGACAGCCCCCCGATTATGCAGCAAAAGCTGCGTGGCTTCCAGTGCCGTACCGTCTAGTAACGAATTTAATTTCAATAAATGGGCGACCCGCTAAAACGGGTTTCGCAGAAGACCAGCTATCTCCAGGTTAGATTGGCTTTTCACCCCTTGCCACAGCTCTTCGGAGTCCCTTGCAACGGACACCCGTTCAGTCTTATTAAATAGCACTTGGCCATGGCAAGATCACCTGGGTTCGGGTCTGATGGTTGGTACTATCACCGGCTAATTAAGGTCGCTTTTGCTAGGGTGTATTACCATGCACCCACCATCATCTTGCTGCAATTATTCAGAAATTTTCATATCTGTTTAGACTATACCTTCAACTCAAAGAAATTTTAGGAATTATTTACCATGATTTTCTTGGAATATTTGAGTGCTGACGTGTTACCAATTTTTATTAGTCTCTTCTTTCGAATCAGTCGTTACAGGGTTGAAAAAAAGGGAGTAATCTTATTTAATTAATATGTTTTAGAATTACTCTAATGGACTACAATTGTCCACCTATTCCTACGATTTCTCAACTTCCCACGGTATTGCCATAGAGAATATCACCTTAGGTTTCACCGTTAGCATTATGAGCTAATCATAATACCGACCATTCCTGGTCATGAGTCAGTTTGATAAAGGATTTCACAATCCTCATGGGCAAGCAATTCACCCATTATACAAAAGGTACGCTGTCATCACACATTGAGTTGGAGTCAATGGCTGTTGTGATTCCAGCTGCTTATGGAGCCACTAGTTCAGGCTTTTCACCAGTTTACTACCTGCTTTTTCAACATTCCCTCACGGTACTCTGCACTATCGGTCAATGGAACATACTTAGCTTTGATGATGGTACACCTTTCCTGCCTTAATAGACAGGGTATTATAAAAGCAGCTTGACAAGCCGCCAATTCTCTCTAAGGAATTAAATTCACTGCCAAAAGGGAGCAAAGTCATATCATCACTGGGCTATCACCATCTGTGGCTAGCTATTCCAAGCTATTGTTTATGTCTTTGTCCGAAGGCTACCATTTTCCTGCTGCTACGCATAAACGTAAACAGAGGTTGTCTAAGTTGATAGAGATAGCTTGTCTACGTTCGCTCGCCACTACTTGTAGAGTCTCGGTTGATTTCCTTTCCTCTTGGTACATAAGATGTTTCAGTTCCCAAGGTAAGTGAGGCACCTTTTGGCCTTGATCGTCGAGACCGGGTTGATTAACATACCCTTGATCGGATTCGACAGTTTGGATTAGACCTCATTCCGATCCATTGCCTAGTCATCCCTAGTAGCCCCTTTGTTATACTTGGTTTTACATTCCAGATCGCTGCGAATTTCCTCCATATAATTCCAAATCAAAATGTAGAACTGATAAACACAACTACTATTTTTATTAGCCTTCCCAAATTTGTCCACCTATTCTTAACTCTAACTCCCTATCACTTAATACTTTAGCCCAAGGTTTAATTCAAACAAAGAATACCCCTTCTTCATCAAATGGGGGTGGGACAAGCTCAGCCCCTTCTACCCCTGCAATTCAAGAAACTGCCCCAAAAGGAAGTTTTAGTGAGCAACTTGCTAAACTACATATAGAAAATATTGAAGTTATTAA